CTTTTTATAATTATAATAACAATATATTGTGCTTTATTTTTAACAATAAAAATAATTATTTATTAAATAATTTAAATGAACAAACAGTAATTAAAGGTAATTTTAATAGTACTTATTATAAAAATATTATTTTATTAAAAAATAAAATTTTTGAATCAAATTCTAATTTATTAAAAAGAAAAGTTTCTGGTTATTTATATCCAGATATTCAAAAAAAAAATATTATTTTTATTAATAAATTAGATTTATTTAATAATTCGTTTATACAAATTAAAGGACCAAAAAATTTAATCTATAATAAATTTAAAAACTTTTCTAATAATTTATTTTTTTTATATAACAAAAAAAGCTCAGTAAGCTTTAATATAGAAGAATTAAATTTCAATAAAAAAAGTAACTTATATTTAAAAAATAAAAAAAATTTAACAAAAAATTTAAATTTTTTTGGTAATAAAACAATGGACTTTGGATTAGGTTTTACTTATAATAAAAACAATATTTTAGAAACTGTGGAAATTGATAAATCTAATTATCAACCTAATCTTTCTTTAATTTATAGTAAACAAAGATTAGATTCAAAATCTCCATTTTCTTGGCAATATCCTATAAAAGAAGATTTATTATTAAATAATAATAACTATTTCCATTCATTAGTAGTTAATAAGAAAAACAACTATAATTTAAAAAAAGATTTACAAATAAAAATAAATTATTACGATATTAATAAAAATTATTTATTAGAGGTTTGTGATTTTAATGAAATACCCTTAGTTCCAATAAGTTATAAAAGTTATTTTAAATATAATAAGAATTACAATAATTTAAATATATATTATTCTAATTTTATTAAAAACTTTAATAATTTATTTAATACCGATTTATACGAACTTGTAAGTTTTAAACAATGGTCTCTTTTAACACAAATAAGTTTTTTATTAATATTTTTAAATTTTATTAATAATTTAAAAGAAAATTATGGTGAATCTTTTTTAACGGCCTTTAAAACGTTTTTTAATAATTTTGAATTTGATGCATTAATTAATTTTAAAATAGAGGTAGGTAAGACTATTAAATCAAAAAAAATAAAATTTAATAACTTAGTTGGTGGTAAATTTTTTTTACAAGAATTTAATCAAACAATTTTATTATTAAGAAACTCTAAATTTGGTATTCAATCTAGCTTTAATATAAGAAAACCTGATTTTCATTTTAATAAAAATTTATTAAATGAAGAAAACTTTTTTTTATATAGTAACAATAATAAATATAAAAATTCATTTATTTTATTTAATAGTAAACAAAAAAACTCACTTTTTAACTTTATTAATAACCCATTGTATTTATTATACGCAAAACATAAAAAAATAAAATCAAAAAAAAAAAATTCAACCTTTGCTTTTGATTACTCAAAGGGTTTATCAAAAGTTAAAAATTTACAAAATCAAATTTATATTAAGGGATTTTTATTAGTTGGTCCTCCCGGAACTGGAAAAACAGTTTTAGTTAAAGCATTATCAGGCGAAGCTGAGGTGCCTATTGTTTTAGAATCTGGTGAAAAATTATCAAAATTTAGTTCATCAAATGATACAATATCAGAAAACGCAAAAGGTGCTTTAGAATTAAAAAATTTATTTAAAACAGCAAAAAAAATATCACCCTGTATTTTATTTTTAGACGAAATTGATAGTGTTGGTCAAAATAGAAAAGATGTTTTAGTTGACTATCGTAAAAAAATCTTAATAAATTCTTCTACAACAAATTCCTATTATTTTTTATCTAATAATAAAATTAATATAAATTCAACAAATTTTAATAAATCAGACTATAAAATAAACAATAATTTAAGTTTTAATAAATTTAATTATATTAAAAATAATAATTATTTAGATTTAAAAACAAATTCTAATAATGGACAATTAAATAGTAAATCATTATCAATGCTTACACAGCTTCTATGTGAATTAGATGGTTTAAAAGATCGTTGCGATCTTGTTATTATAGGAGCTACTAATCGCCCAAAAACTTTAGATCCAGCGTTAACTAGACCTGGTAGATTGAGTAAAATTGTTTATATAGATCTTCCAGGAAAACAAAAACGTTTTGAATTATTAAAATTTTATTCAAAAAATAAACAGGACAATATTAATTGGGAGTTTTTTGCAAATCAAACAACAGGTCTAAGCGCAGCGGATTTATCTTCTTCATTAAATATATCATTATTGAAAACAATTTATAATTATATAAATTTAGAAAAAAAACAAAATTTAAAATTAGTTACTAACTTTAATGTTAAAAATAAATTAATACCAGATTTTGAAGAAATTGAATATGGAATTCAAATTATTAAATTTAGAAATAATTCTTTTAAATATAAGTCTTATGAATTAGGGGTTTTAATAAATTCTTTAATAATAAATTATAATTATTTTAATCAAATAAAATTGATAAGTTTATTTGATTTTTCAAAATTTATTTTAAATTATAAAAAATTTAATTTTATAAAAACTACTAATGCAAAAAAAAAATGGCTAAATTTAAAAATAAAAAAAAATAAAAGAAGTCGACTAAAACAAATTTCAAGAACTATTTTTTATAAAAAAAATAGAAAATTTATTCGATCTTTATATTTATTAAATAAAAAAAGTAATGTTAATAAGTTAATAATTGATAAAAAGCAAAAAGATTATTTTATAAATAAATTTAATAAATATATTAATCGATTATTTAAAGTAAGTATTTTCAGTTCTCGAATATTACTATTTTCAACATATATTATTAATAATCCTTTAACTTTATCATTTAATTTATTTTATAATTATTCAAAGAATTTATTACACTATAAATTATATTATTTTAATAACAAAGTTAATAAATTAAATATAAATAATGATTTAGTATTTGATAAGAACTTCATAAATTTTAAATATAATAATATATTAAAATATAAAATAATTAATTATAATTTTAAATTAACAAATAGTATAGTTTTAATAAATAATAAAAAATTTTATTATGAAAATAATAAAATTTTTTCATTAAATAAAACTTCAAATAATAAATTTATTGAAAATAATTTTAATACTACAAAACCATATTTAAATACAAAAAATTATTTTACGTTGTATAATAAAGTAAGTTTAAAAAAACAAAGTAGAATTCAGCAATTTCTATTTAGTGATTCATCATTCATAAATAGAGTATCATATTATATTGGAGGAAAAGCTTTAATTTTGACTGTATTAAAAAAACCTATTTCAAACGTTAATACTATAAACTTATGGTCAGTTAAAAATAAGTTAAATTTTAAAACAAAGAAAAAATTATTTATAGAAAATTCTATAAAAAAATTAATAAATAAGGAAGATTTTGAAAATTATTTATTTTTCATTATGAATGGAAAAATATCTGAAATAAAAATGTTATTAGATACTAACTCAAAAAATTTTTCAAATTTTGCTATTGATGATTTAAAAGAACTTAGTTGGTTATTAAATATTATGATTAATAAAAATAATTTTTATAAAACATTAAAATCAAATCTACTTAAGCAAGCATTAATTCAAAATTCAAAAAGCTCTTTTAAAAAAAATAATAAGCAAATAATAAAAAATAATTATAATGAAACACAATTATATTTATTAATTAATAAATTTGATAAATCTTTTTTATTAAATAAAAAAACATGGTTAAATTTTAATTCACAAAAATTTAATTTTTGGTCTATAATACCTTATTGGTGGGAACCTAATTTAAAATTAAAAAATACTAATATTATGCATTGGTCATTTAAAAAATCTAAAAAAATAAATTCCTTAAATTTATTAATTAAACAATGTTCAAAATATTATTATTTTTCTAATAATTATAATAATAATTCAAATAATTTTTTAATTAATAATAACTTTATTATTTGTGATAATAATCGATTTTTAAGTTCAAATAAAATTAGTAATTCTAATTTTATAAATAAAGTTTTTGAACCTGAAATAAAATGGAATAATATTTTAATAATTGAATATTATATTTTAATTTCAAATTTAATTTTTAATTTAATTTTTAATTGTTTTAACTTATTAGAATTTAATATTGAGTTTGTTGATTATTTAATTTATTATATCTTATGCAACGAGCGTTTTTATGACTTTGAATTAAATAAATTATCATTAAAATATTATTATTTTAAAAGTAACTAAATATATTTGTTTTTTATTAGTTAATAAATTATAATAATTAATGAGAAGAAATTTTTAAAATAAAAACTTTTTTATATAAAGGCCTTTACTTATTTTTTTTTATTTTTATATAAATATAAAATATAATTTAAAATTATTTTTAATTAAATAAGTTAAACTAAAAGGAAATAAAAAGTAGTTATAAAATTTATTTATAACTACTGATTGATTTTTATTTTATTATTTTTATGATAAAAACAAAAAATTTAGTTTTTTTATTTTTATTTACATTAAATTTTTTTACGTATGATCAAATAGCAAAAGCTTATCCTATATTTGCTCAACAGAATTATCAAAATCCACGTGAACCAAATGGGCGCATTGTGTGCGCAAATTGTCATTTAGCTCAAAAACCAGTTGAACTTGAAGTACCTCAAGCAGTATTGCCTGATAGTGTTTTTGAAGCTTCTATTAAAATTCCGTATGATAAATCAATTCAACAAGTTCAATCAAATGGTAAAAAGGGTGATCTAAATGTAGGTATGGTTCTAATATTACCAGATGGTTTTTCTTTAGCACCAACTGATCGAATTCCAGAGGAAATGAAAACTAAAGTTGGCCAATTATATTACCAACCTTATAGTGACAATCAATCAAATATTTTAGTTGCTGGTCCTGTGTCAGGTAAAGACTATAGTCAAATGGTTGTTCCTCTTCTTTCTCCGGATCCGGCTAAAGATAAAACTGTTAATTATTTAAAATACCCTATTTATTTAGGTGGTAATAGAGGTCGTGGACAATTATATCCTGATGGATCAAAAAGTAATAATAATATTTTTAATAGTTCAGTTTCTGGAAAAATTACTGAAATTAAAGCAAGTAAAAAATCTACAAGTATTGTAATTGAAACTTCAAATGGTGAAACAATTACAGAAAAAATTCCATCTGGACCAACAATCATTGTTAGTGAAGGGCAAGCTGTTAAGGTTGATCAACCTTTAACAAATAATCCTAATGTTGGTGGTTTTGGACAAGCTGAAACAGAAATAGTTTTACAAAACCCAGCTCGTGTTCAAGGTCTAATTGTTTTTTTAATTACTATTTTTATTACTCAAATTTTCTTAGTGCTTAAGAAAAAACAAGTTGAAAAAGTTCAATTAGCTGAAATGAATTTTTAATATTTTTATATTTTAATATTTATTAAAATATAAAAATAAAGTATTATTAAATTAAAATATTTTTATGTTAACATTAATTAGTTATATTGGTTTATTAATCGGTGGTCTTATTATGGCATCGGTTTTTTATTTAGCAGTTGTAAAAATTCAATTAATATAAACATAATTATAGATATATTATGTTTATGTTAATTAAATTAGCTTAAAATTAGTTTAGTTAAATTAGTGAAAATTAAATTGTTTATTTTTATTTTTTTTTATTATGGTAGAACCTTTATTATCAGGAATTGTTTTAGGATTAGTACCTGTAACAATTAGTGGTCTTTTAGTAGCAGCTTATCTTCAATATCGTCGTGGTGATAGTTTAAATTTTTAAATACTCCCCAGATAGGACTTGAACCTATGACCAATCGGTTAACAGCCGATTGCTCTACCACTGAGCTACTGAGGAAGAAATAAATTAATTATTTTTTATTATTATAATAAAAAATAATTAATTTTTCAATTTTAATATATTTTAAACTTTAATATATAATATAAATAATTTCGGAGAGAGAGGGATTCGAACCCTCGGTATAAAATAATATTATACAACGGATTAGCAATCAGTCGCTTTAAACCACTCAGCCATCTCCCCTTTTTATTATTTAATAGATAATATTAATATATTATATATAAAATATTAATATTATTATATAGGACGAGACGAGACGAGACGAGACGAGCTTAACAGGATTCGAACCTGTATTCAATACTTAGAAGGTACTTGTCTTATCCATTAGACTATAAGCCCTAAATTTCATTATTATATAAATTAACTTAGTAAAAAAGTTTTATATTGAATTTATCATAAGTTTTATGTTATAATAAAATTGACTATAACAATTAATAAATAAAAAATTTTGTTTGCTATTAAATTTTAACAAAAAATTAAAACACTTGTCAAATTAAAATTATAAAATATAAATAGTCAACTGAATGATAAAATAATAAAATGTTTTTAAAAACAATATATATAATTAATAATGGCAATTACATTAGAACAAATGGTTCAGGCTGGAATGCATTTAGGGCATCCTGCAAGAAAATGGAACCCTAAAATGGAACCTTTTATTTATACTGAAAAAGATAGTATTCACTTAATTGATTTAATTAAAACTTATGTTCATTTAAATTATGTTTGTAAATTTTTAACAAAATCAACATCTAGTGGTAAAAAAATTTTATTTGTAGGAACAAAAAAACAAGCATCAAATTTAATTGAACAAACAGCTTTAAATTGTAATTCATTTTATGTTAATGAAAAATGGTTAGGGGGGATGTTGACAAATTGGAAAACCGTTTATTTATCAACTAAAAAATTAAAAAATCTAGAAGTACAAGAAAAAAAAGGTTTATTTAATAAATTACCAAAAAAAGAAGCTGCTAATTTAATAAAGAAGAAAGAAAAATTAAATAAATATTTAGGTGGAATGAAAAATATGGAAGTTTTACCTGATATTGTTGTAATTATTGGGCAACATGAAGAAATAAATGCATTAAAAGAATGTAATAAATTAGGTATTCGTAGTATAAGTATACTAGACACTGATTGTGATCCTTCAATTTCAGACTTAATCGTTCCTGCAAATGATGATTCTATGCCTTCAATAAAATTATTATTACAAGAATTTGAATTTGCTATTAAACAGGGGCAAGAAATTTTTAATACAAAGAAAAATATGAAATAAAGACTAAAATGGTTGTTAAAAAGGACTAATAATTTTTATAAAAGCCAAATTAATATGTTAAGTGAAGTAAATCTTTTATTTGATTCTGCAGAAGTGTCTGTAGGTCAACATTATTATTGGGAAATTGGTAGTTATTCTATTCATGGACAAGTTCTAATGGTTTCTTGGTTTGTTTTTGCAATAATTGCTAGTATTTCTTTTTTAGCAAATAATCAACTAAAACCAATACCAGAAGAAGGTTTACAAAATTTAACAGAGTTTTTTACTGAGTTTATTCGTGATTTAGCAAAAACGCAAATTGGAGAAGAAGACTATGAAAAATGGGTTCCATTTTTAGGAACAATTTTTTTATTTATTTTCGTATCAAACTGGTCTGGTGCTTTAATACCATGGCATGTTATTGAAATACCAAATGGAGAATTAGCTGCTCCAACTAATGATATTAATACAACTGTTGCTTTAGCATTACTAACATCAATTGCTTATTTTTATGCTGGTTTAAGTAAAAAAGGTTTAGGTTACTTTAAACGCTATGTTTCACCAGCAGCTTTTTTATTACCAATTAACGTATTAGAAGATTTTACAAAACCTTTATCATTAAGTTTCCGACTTTTTGGAAATATTCTTGCTGATGAATTAGTTGTTGCTGTATTAGTTGCTTTGGTTCCATTAATTGTTCCTATTCCTATTATGCTTTTAGGTTTATTTACTAGTGGAATTCAAGCATTAGTATTTGCAACACTTGCTGGGGCATATATTGGTGAAGCTGTAGAAGATCATCATTAAAAAAATTTAAAATCAATTATAAATAATGGTTGTTATTATTATTATACACTATATAACTTTTAGGAGATTATTAATTATGAATCCACTTATCGCTGCTGCTTCTGTTATTGCTGCTGGTTTATCTGTTGGTTTAGCTGCTGTTGGTCCTGGAATTGGGCAAGGAACAGCTGCAGGTTATGCTGTTGAAGGTATTGCACGTCAACCTGAAGCAGAAGGAAAAATTCGTGGTGCATTATTATTATCATTTGCATTTATGGAATCTTTAACAATTTATGGTCTTGTTGTTGCATTAGCATTATTATTTGCTAATCCATTTGCTTCATAATTAAATTAATCCAAAAATATTAATAGTTTTTAAAAATATTAAAAACTAATTACATAGATATTTAATTAAATATCTATGTAATTAGTTAATATAATAATTTGGAGATTTTTTTATGAATTTTATAGAAATAAATTGTATGTTTTTTGGTCATGGTTTTGGTATTAATACTAATATATTAGAAACAAATGTTATAAATTTGGCAGTTGTTATTGCAGTTGTTGTTACTTTTGTTGGTGATGCTGTGCGTGAGCTATTAGAAAATCGTAAAAAAAAAATTTTACAAAATATCTGTGCGGCTGATGCTCGTGCCCAAGAAATTCAAGAAAAAATGGATCAGGCAATTTCACAATTAGAAAATGCAAAAATAAGAGCTAGTGAAATTCGAGAACAGGGTTTAATTGCTGCCGAACGTGAGAAAAATCTATGTATTGAACAAGCAGAAGAAGAAACGGTTCGTTTAAAAGAGACAAGACAATCAGCAATTCGCCTACAACAACAAAAGGCAATTCAACAAATTTCACAACAAATTGTATTGTTATCTTTGAAGCAAGTTCGAGATCAATTAAAACTTAAAATGAAATTAAAAACATTTCATCCTTGGGTAAATAAAGTTAAAATTAATAAATATACTTCTATTAAAAAATATTGTTTTAATTAAATAATAAATTTATAATATTTTAACTAAAAATTTTTAAAAATAGGGTGTTTTTCCTTTTTATAATAAAACAGAAAAAATTCATTTTACTTCCTTTGTTCAAAAGGACTGATATATCAAAATAAAAGTAAAATAATAGGAGTACAAAAATGGCATATACAATTAAAGCACACGAAATTAGTAGTGTTATTCGACGTCAAATTGCTCAATACAATGAAGACATGCGAGTAGTTAATGTAGGAACTGTTTTTCAAGTTGGTGATGGAATTGCCCGTATTTATGGATTAGAAAAAGCAATGGCCGGCGAACTATTAGATTTTGAAGATGGTACTGTTGGTATTGCATTAAATTTAGAATCTAAAAACGTTGGTGCCGTATTAATGGGTGAAGGTTTAACAGTACAAGAAGGTTCATCTGTTGTCGCTACAGGTAAAATTGCTCAAATACCTGTTTCTGATCAATGTTTAGGACGTGTTTTAAATTCTTTAGCTCGTCCGATTGACGGTAAAGGTGATATTGAAGCTACAGAAACTAGATTAATTGAATCACCAGCGCCAGGTATTATATCTCGTCGTTCAGTACACGAGCCTTTACAAACAGGTTTAGTTGCTGTTGATGCAATGATTCCTATTGGCAGAGGTCTATAAAAATTGGCCCTTTAAATATTATTGTTAAATAATTTTAATGCAGGAAACTATATGCTGGAAATTAGAATATATATATTTTTTTTATAAAAAAAAATGTATATTGGTAAAATAAAATACTTAGATATAAATTAAAAAATAGTTCTAATGTTAAAATTTTTATTTGAATCTAATAATCAGCAGGTAACGAAAGTTTTTATTAAACCATTAGGAACCTCAGAGACTATACGTTTCCTAACAAAAATCATAAATAGAATTATGAATAAAAAAAATTATGTTTTAAAAAAAAACGACCATATAATTTGGGATGAATGGTTTGCAGGAGTTGTTGATGGTGATGGCTATTTTTATATTAATAAAAATAAACAAATTAGTTTTGAATTAACAACCTCTGTTTTTGATTTAAATATTTTATATACTATAAAAAATAAATTAGGCGCGGGGTCTATAAAACCTAGAAGTGGATCCAATAGTTTTAGATATACAGTGAAAGCTCGCTTAATTATTGAAAATATTGTTGATAGATTAAATGGTAGATTGCATAATCCTGGTCGTATAAGCCAATTTGAAAAAGTATGTGCTATTTTAAATATTAGCATAAAAAAGTCATCTTCTATACTTGAAACTCCAAATGGTTATCTCGCAGGTTTAATTGATTCTGATGGAACAATTAGTATATCTATTTCCAAAACCAACGCCGTTACATCTCAAAAACCTGGCAAAGAAGGGAATATTGCAAGATTAAGCCAATCAAAAGGCTTTAATCAAATGTATGTTAAAATAACAAGTGTATATAAAGAACCACTTTTAATTATTACTAAATCCTACAAGTTTGGCACTATCTATATTGAAAAAAAAAATTTTAAAAATAGAAAACCAAAAGACCAATATCATTGGATTATTAGAAGTTATGAAGATTTTTCTTTATTATATGAAAATTTAAAACAATACCCTTTAAAATCATCAAAAATGCATCGCATTCGTTTAAGTTTAAAATATTTTAATTATAAACAATTAAAATTTCATTTAAAAGATTCCAATACTATAGAATATAAAATTTGGTTAAAATTTTGTAATTCATGGTTTAAGTATAATTTTTAATTTATTTATAAAACTTTAAATTTTTTGTTAAAGATATAGTCCTTAAGAGTTATATATAAAACTCTTTAGCAACGAGAATTAATTATTGGAGACAGACAAACTGGTAAAACAGCAGTTGCTATTGATACAATTATTAACCAAAAAGGTAAAGATGTTGTTTGTGTTTATGTTGCAATTGGTCAAAAAGCTGCTTCTATTGCTCAAGTAGTAAATTCATTAGAAGAGCGAGGTTGTATGGATTATACAATTATTGTTGCAGCAACTGCTGATTCACCTGCTACTTTACAATACTTAGCTCCTTATACAGGTGCATCACTTGCAGAATATTTTATGTATAAAGGTCGTCATACATTAATTATTTATGATGATTTATCGAAACAGGCTCAAGCGTATCGTGAAATGTCATTATTACTTCGTCGTCCACCTGGTCGTGAAGCTTTTCCTGGAGATGTTTTCTATTTACACTCACGTTTATTAGAACGTGCAGCTAAATTAAGCGATCAATTAGGTAGTGGAAGTATGACAGCTTTACCAATTGTTGAAACTCAAGAAGGTGATGTATCAGCTTATATTCCAACAAACGTAATTTCAATTACAGATGGTCAAATTTTCCTTTCAGGAGATATTTTTAACTCTGGTATACGACCTGCTATTAATGTAGGTATTTCTGTTTCTCGTGTAGGTTCAGCTGCTCAACCAAAAGCTATGAAACAAGTTGCTGGTAAATTAAAGCTAGAATTAGCACAATTTGCTGAATTAGAAGCGTTTTCTCAATTTGCTTCTGATTTAGATCAAGCAACACAGAAGCAATTAGCTCGTGGTCAACGTTTACGTGAAATTTTAAAACAGCCACAATCATCACCATTATCATTAGAAGATCAAGTAACTACTATATATGCTGGTACAAATGGTTATTTAGATACCCTTCCTGTAAATGAAGTACGCTCATTCTTAGTTGAATTACGCCAATATTTATCAACAAATAAATCAAAATATGGTGAATTAATTCGTGAAACAAATACATTAAATGACGAAGCGGAAGCTCTTTTAAAACAAGGTTTAACTGATTTATTAAATAATCGTTAAATTATTTATATATTAAATATATTGTATTTTTTTATTAAATATATTAAAATTTATTAGGTTTTATTTAAATAACGCCTAATAAATTTTAATAAAAATTATAGACTAATTTAGCTCTTCTGGTGGAATTGGTAGACACGCTGGTTTTAGGAACCAGTGCTTTAAGCGTGAGGGTTCGAGTCCCTCGAAGAGCAAACATTTTTATATTTTAAGTATAAATCTATAGTATTAAAAAAAAAAGTTTAATTTATTTTTTGAAAACTATTTTTACAATATTAATTTATTTTATATAACTAAATGTATTTTAGTATTTAAACAATATATGTTTTTTTAAATTAGGGTGGTTTAAATAGGAAGTTATAATAGTAATTAAATTTATTGATAATTTTATATAATACACTTTATCTTTAAACAATTAGCAATTATATATATATAGATAAAAACTAAAACGTCAAATATTAATCTGTATATAAATAAATATATATAAAGAAATTTAAACTTACTAAACTATTAATAAATCTAAGTTTTTTATGTTTTTTTGTTGAACTAATTATAAAAAACTTCTTTTGATGAACCCCTTGCTTTTTCATCAAAAGATTAAGGTTAATCCTATGAGTATGGAGGAAGCAGAGGAAGCAGAGGATACGAAGTTTGAATAATTATCTTAAAAAATATTAATTACTATATATTAGATTTTATAATTAAATTAACTATAAGCTTTAATAACCATTAGATTTAATTTTAATTTTCGGAAAGGGAGGGATTCGAACCCTCGGTACTCGTGAAAGTACGCCGGTTTTCAAAACCGAAGCATTCAACCACTCTGCCACCTTTCCTAATAATTAATTATTATAATAAATTAATTAATTATTTTCAAATATAAATTTTTTATATTTTAAATTTGGGCGACTGACGGGACTTGAACCCGCGAATGTCAAAGTCACAATCTGATGCCTTACCACTTGGCTACAGCCGCCTTTTTATATTTTTTTAAAAAAAGTTAATTTAATATTATAAATATAGTATAAAATTGTAGTAATTGTCAATTTTTATATTTATTTAAATAAATATAAAAATTGACAATTACTACAATTTTAGTTTTCATTCGCACTTGCTGTTTTTACATAAAGAATTAATAAAAAAGATGTGGGAATTAAAATAAATAAAGCTACTGCAATAAGACCTAAAACGTTTACTTCCATTCTATTTTAACCTTATAAAATTATTTTTTAGTAAATATATATAAAAAAAATATAAATTAACCAAATTTTGAAGATGTTGACGCAATTAAAAATGCGGCGTATGTTAAAACATATCCAGCACTAAAGTGAGCTAAACCTACTAAACGAGCTTGAACAATTGAAAGAGCAACAGGTTTGTCTTTCCAACGAATTAAAGCTGCAATTGGTGTACGTTCATGGGCCCAAACTAATGTTTCAATTAATTCTTGCCAATAACCACGCCATGAAATTAAGAACATAAAACCTGTAGCGTAAATTAAATGTCCAAATAAGAACATCCAAGCCCATACAGATAAACTGTTCATACCAAACGGATTATAACCATTAATTAATTGTGATGAATTTAACCATAAATAATCACGTAACCAACCCATTAAATAAGTTGATGATTCATTAAATTGGTTTACATTTCCTTGCCAAATTCCTAAATGTTTCCAATGGAAATAGAATGTTACCCAACCAATTGTATTTAACATCCAAAATACTGCTAAATAGAAAGCGTCCCATGCTGAAATATCACATGTTCCACCACGACCTGGTCCGTCACAAGGGAAACTATAACCAAAATCTTTTTTATCAGGCATTAATTTTGAACCACGAGCATCTAAAGCTCCTTTAACTAAAATTAATGTTGTTGTGTGTAAACCTAAAGCAATGGCGTGGTGAACTAAAAAATCACCAGGACCAATTGTTAAAAATAAAGTATTAGTATTACTATTGATTGCTTCTAACCAACCAGGTAACCATAAACTTTGTCCAGCTGAATAAGCTACACTATTTGGTTGGGATAATAGTAAGTCAAAACCATATGCAGTTTTACCATGCGAAGCTTGAATCCACTGAGCGAATACAGGTTCAATTAATATCTGTTTTTCAGGTGTACCAAAGGCTTGCATAACATCATTATGAACATAAAGACCTAAAGTATGGAATCCTAAAAATAAAGTTACCCAACTTAAATGTGAAATAATTGCTTCTTTATGCTCTAACATACGCGCTAAAACATTTCCTTTGTTTGCTTCTGGATCATAATCACGAATAAAGAATATCGCTCCATGAGCAAATGCACCACATAAAATAAAACCTGCAATATATTGATGGTGTGTATATAAAGAAGCTTGAGTTGTGAAATCTTGTGCAAGGAATGCGTATGGTGGTAATGAATACATGTGCTGAGCTACTAATGAACAAATTGTACCCACTGACGCTAAAGCAAGACCTAATTGAAAATGTAATGAATTGTTTACAGTATCATATAACCCTTTATGACCAGCACCAAGACCACCAGCTGGTGGAGTATGTGCTTCTAAAATTTGACGCATACTATGCCCAATACCAAAATTAGTACGGTACATATGACCTGCTACAATAAATAAGACAGCAATTGCTAAATGATGGTGTGCCATATCTGATAACCATAAACTTTGTGTCTGTGGATGAAAACCACCTAAAAAAGTTAAAATTGCTGTTCCTGATCCTGAAGCAGTACCAAAAATATGATTACCAGTATCTGGATTTTCTGCATATGCGGCCCAATTACCTGTAAAGAATGGTGTTAATCCTTGTGGATGTGGTAATGTTGTTAAAAAGTTATCCCATCCAACACGTTCTCCACGTGCTGCAGGAATAGCTACGTGAACTAAATGACCTGTCCAAGCTAAAGAACTAACTCCAAACAAACCTGATAAATGATGGTTTAAACGCGATTCTGCATTTTTAAACCAACTTAAACCAGGTTGAAATTTAGGTTGTAAATGAAGCCAACCTGCAAATAAAAATGCTGTTGCAGCTAAAGATAAAAAAATCGAACCAATATATAAATCTTGGTTTGTTCTCATACCAATTGTATACCACCATTGATATACACCTGATGTTGCAATATTTACAGGGCCTGAAGCTCCGCCTCGTGTGAATGCTTCAACCGCGGGTTGACCAAAATGTGGATCCCAAATTGCATGAGCAATTGGACGAATATTTAATGGATTTTGAACCCATTGTTCAAAGTTTCCTTGCCAAGCAACATGAAATAAGTTACCTGAAGTCCATAAAAAAATAATTGCTAATTGACCAAAATGTGAAGCAAAAATTTTTTGATATAAATTTTCTTCAGTCATACCGTCATGACTTTCAAAATCATGTGCTGTAGCAATCCCAAACCAAATACGGCGAGTTGTAGGATCGTTTGCTAGCCCCTGGCTAAATTTTGGAAATTTTGTTGTTGCCATATTTCTTTTATATTAATTAATTAAATAATTAACTACTTAATAAATATAATTTTTTAAAATAAAAAATTTTTATTTTATTTTTAACTATTATAGTTAAAAGGAGTTTATTTATTATTTATAATAAATAAAAACAAGTAATTCAACTCATAATTTTATTTTTGATATTTTATTTATTATTATATAATAAATATAAGGGACCAAACCAGCGCGTAAAATTATTTTTATATTTTTTAATTTATTATTAATATTATTATTATTTATATAATAATAAAACTCGGGGCTGACGGGACTCGAACCCGCAACTTCTACCGTGACAGGGTAGTGCTCTAACCAATTGAACTACAACCCCTATTTTTATTATTATTATAATAAATATATTTTTTTAAGTCAAAATAATAATAATTTATTGCCTACTACTAGATTTGAACTAGTGACATTCCGCGTATGAGACGGACGCTCTAACCAACTGAGCTAAGTAGGCTTTTAATAGTTTTTTTATTAATTATAACTTATTAACTAGTTTTAGTCAAATAAGTTTATAAATTTATTAATAATCGTTCGTTTAACTGGTAATTCATTAGATGAATTTATTAATTTATTAAAAGTTGTAGGTGAAAGAACCTTATATTTTAAACCTATAATAAACCCTATTCTAGCACCAAACCATAAATCTTAGTGTATAAAAGCTTTGATTAATGATAATAATAAAAATCACTATAGACTTATAATCCAGTTAATGCCATATCTTTTGCTGGAGTTAAAGCAATTTTTAACTCATTGGACATATTATTTAAAATAAAATCTCTTACTGTCGAATAACTTATTCTACTTATATTAAATTAATACTAATTAAAAAAGTTAAAATTTTTCTGTTTTATAGTCGTTTTATTTATACAATAATTGGAATGAGTTTTCTTTTTTAAAACATCTATTAGTTTGGATTCTACGTTTTTACTAATTATTATTGTAATTTTACTGATTTTTACTGATTTTTACTGATTTTTACTGATGGTTATTAAACTAATAGATTAGATTTTATTTATTTAATTTATTTAATTAAATAAATTAAATAAATTAAATAAATATAAACATATTAAAGGTTATTAATAATATTATAAAATATTCTAAAATATTATTAATAATTATTTAAATTAGTCTAAAGGTTTCATTGATAATGCAGGTTCATTATCACGATCGATTCCTTTTTCAAAACCAGCTGCTGCTGCACGAGCACGACCAGCGTGCCAAAGGTGAGCAACAAAGAAGAAGAAACCTAATACGAAATGTGAACAAGCTAACCATGAACGTGGAGAAACGAAGTTAACAGCGTTAATTTCAGTAGCTACACCTCCTACAGAGTTTAATGAACCTAATGGAGCATGAGTCATATATTCAGCTGCACGACGTTCTTGCCATGGTTGAATATCATTTTTAAGTTTATTTAAATCTAAACCATTTGGACCACGTAAAGGCTCTAACCATGGACCACGGAAATCCCAGAAACGCATTGTTTCACCACCAAAGATAATTTCTCCTGTTGGTGAACGCATTAAGTATTTACCTAGACCCGTAGGACCTTGACTTGATGCTACATTAGCACCTAAACGTTGGTCACGAACTAAGAAAGTAAATGCTTGAGATTGAGATGCTTCAGGACCCGTAGGACCATAGAATTCACTAGGATAAGCTGTATTATTGAACCAAGACATACAACATGCAATGAATCCCATTAAAGAAATAGCAGCTAAACTATATGATAAATAAGCTTCTCCAGACCATACAAAAGCACGACGTGCCCAAGCCCACGGTTTAGTTAAAATATGCCAAATTCCACCGAAGATTTCTAAAGTACCGATCCAAATATGACCACCAATAATATCTTCCATGTTATCAACACTAACAATCCAACCGTCACCACCAAATGGTGATTTTAATATGTATCCAAAGATAATAGCTGGGTTGATTGTTGGGTTTGTAATGACACGAACATCACCACCACCAACAGCCCAAGTGTCATAAACACCGCCAAAATACATTGCTTGCTATAGTAAAGAAGGGCACTACTATAAGTATTGTAGTGTTTTTCGTTTCCGACCTTCCTTCTATACAGATCCGGACGTGAGAGTTTCCAGCTCATCCGGCTCCTGCCCAAAATTTCTAATACTTCCACCTCAAGTGGATTCTTGTCTTGTTTTCTTAACGTGACAAATCTTATGTAACAGCTGTAAATTTCTTATATTATTAGATCCGCCCACTTTTCGGCTTATCTTATGATCTAATTCAAAATGACTCCATGGGTTCAGTTCACCACCACACATTGGACAAAGAAAATTCTGATTCAGAAGGAGCTTGGATTGTAGTTCTGTAAGACCTGCATATGATGTCTTACGACTTGTCCAATAAGCTATATTTCTGTCATAGGGAGAGGAGTTACCTCTTATTTTTACCCATTTTTCTTTTTTCACCCATGAGAGTTTTGGAAGATAGATTTTCTCATCCTCTTTATTAGATCTTTTCAGTATATATTTACTTTGATAAGTACGACCCTGGTATGTTGTGGGCGTTCCAGGGAAGTATTTGTTCCAAGCCTTTGTCCGACCACCGGCTGTGGAACGTCGATTGACCCATTTTCTGGTCATTGACCAGATGTTTTCATCGACTTTACTAAATATTGTTGTGCATTCAGAGTATTTGAAGTAGTTTGCCCATCCAAAGATAACGGGTCTTAGTTTTAAGATTAACCATTCAACTTTTGCAGCTTTATTGGAAAAAATAATCTCATGTGCTTTTTGCGTTATTCTTTTTACAGCTTTCTTACCCGGATAGATTTTAGTCCTATAGTTTCCGTTAACATTTAGTGAAATTATCCGAAAACCCAGAAATTCAAATCCATTTTTGGCATTTATAATCTTACTTTTTTCTTCACTTAAAGTCAGTTTAGATGTATTCTTAAACCATTCCTCAAGCTCAGTTTTTGCTTCGATTATTCTTTGTTCACTGTAGTGTATTATCACGAAGTCATCAGCGTATCTTATTAAGCTTAAAGCTTTGTACTTGTCCCTAGGACGTTTGTAGGTTCCATCTGGCTCAGGTCTTTTTGAATTCCATGTTTTTAGGTGTAGTTCCATTCCATGTAGTGCTATGTTTGATAATAGCGGACTGATAACTCCTCCTTGTGGAGTACCCTTGTTATTTAATGGAATCTTATCATATTCTTCCTGAGATGTATACCCTTCAAAGATGCCAGCTTCTAGCCAAGCTTTAACCTGTTCGATTAGCCGAGTCGGACTATTTGAAAGGCATTCTAGGAGGTAATTGTGGTCTATGTTGTCATAGCACCCCTTTAAGTCTGCGTCAAGAATCCACTTTGGCTCTCGCATCTTGCGTACGCTAATAAATATAGCTTCAATAGCGTCTTGGCAGTTCCTTCCTGGTCTGAACCCATATGAGTTAGGTTCAAATATTGCCTCCCATGCTGGTTCTAGAGCCATTTTAACCAACATCTGCTTTGCCCTATCCCGTATTGTAGGAATTCCTAATGGTCTCATTTTTGTACCAGATTTAGGTATCCATACACGTCTGATTGGGTGAGCCTTTCCGTCAATATTTAATTTTATTGCTAGTTTTATCTTTTCTTCTTTTGTTGTTACAATTTGTTTGTCAATCCCCCCAGTTTTCCTACCTGTGTTTTCCGTAGTTACACGTTTTACTGCAATTAGTTTTGCTTCCGGTAGTTTTAGAAGGACTGTTTGTAAATATTTTACTTTTGATTTGTCACCTTCTCTTGAGGCTTTAAAAATTCTTTCTTGTAATAATGATATTTTCTTGTTTGTTTCTTTCCATGAAATATCATCCCAATCTAACTCTTTCAGGCGTTTAAGATTACCGTCAGTTGTTCTTATCATAGTTTTTTATTTAAAAGAATTAATATTGAAATTTTGGACGACTTAGACGTCTGCATATATTATTCACATTCTCATCTGCAAATAATCGTTGGCTTCTTCTAAGTCTCCCTGATTACCTGGGTTTAAAGATTTTGGATTTAATCCTCCGGTTTATAACTACGGTACCCAGTATAATCTTACACCGTTCCGTTGTTTAATGTTTTTATCGTTTTAGATCCTTCCAATACCCCTTTCATTCGTTTATCTTTTGGCGCCACCCATATGGAACGAGGTGGCGGTGAATGACAATGCTTCCTGGTTTCTATAGAAAACCTTACTTTTCGGAACAAGAGGCTTAAGGTCGACAGCCATAATGGCTTTATGAGATAGATCATGACGACTAATAATACGCTTTGCTAAATTCCAAATGCTTTCCCAAGCATTCTATAATCATATTACTCAACATCCAAATATGCGAAGGGACTTCCCGAGGGTCACCCTTATCAAACAACAGTTACTAGTTTCCTAGTAATTTATTTTGTTATAAATAGTTTATATACATTACTATTTATATTTTATCTAAATTAACGGGTCGCAATCCAAACAAGTAACCAAGCACCAATACCAAGAATGATTAAATGAATACCTAAAATTGTTGACATTTTGTTTTTATCTTTCCAAACATAAGCAAAAAATGGAAAAGATTCTTCTAATGTTTCTGGCCCAATTAATGAATGGTAAATACCACCAAAACCTAAAACAGCTGATGAAATTAAATGAATAACACCTGAAACAAAATATGGAAAAGTATCTACTACTTCACCACCAGGACCTACACCATAACCTAATGTAGCTAGGTGTGGTAATAAAATAAGACCTTGCTCATACATAGGTTTTTCAGGAATAAAGTGAGCTACTTCAAATAAATTCATAGCACCAGCCCAAAAAACAATTAATCCAGCATGAGCAACGTGTGCACCTAATAATTTTCCAGATAAGTTAATTAAACGAGCATTTCCAGCCCACCAAGCAAAACCAGTTGACTCTTGATCACGACCACCTACACTAAGACTTCCATTAAAGAGCGTTTCCACGTGGTAATACCTCCTCTGGGAATACTAATGTTTCATGTGGTTGGTCTTGAGCAGCCATCCATGCACGAATACCTTCGTTTAATAATTGGTTTTTTGTATAGAAAGTTTCAAATTCTGGATCTTCAGCAGCACGAATTTCTTGAGAAACGAAATCATATGCACGTAAGTTTAATGCTAAACCTACTACACCTAATGCACTCATCCATAAACCTGTTACTGGTACAAATAACATAAAGAAGTGAAGCCAACGTTTGTTAGAGAAAGCAACACCAAAAATTTGAGACCAGAAACGGTTTGCTGTACAAAAATGTTCAAAAAGAATCGGCTTTTCTTTTTCGGGAACTACTTTAAATGTAGCCCACAGCTTATAGTTTCCTATAAGATCAGACTATATCTTTATCTTTTTTATATACAATAAAAAAGACACTTACTGTTTTGGAAACCATCTATATTTAAAGTTAATAACTTTAAGCCTTGTTTCCTACTCCCCCGTATTTCGGAAAGGATAGTCGTTAGACATTTATGATTTTTGATTTAAAAAATATTAATTAAAAAAATTATAAGCCTTCCCCTACCCATTTAAAATTATTAAAATGAGTTTTATTATGACAACGTTCACGTATTAATCTACGATTTAAACCTGTTTTTTTTGATGCTTCACTAATTGATTCATAATAAATAGAATTAATCATGACAGGTTTTCGTCTTTCTACAGTTGTCTTATTGGAATTTATTTGGCTTAACATTTTTTTTACATTATCACTATGATTTTTATTTTTAAAGCCTGAAGGCTGTCCTTTTTTTGCAAAAGATTGAGCTTGTCTAGCTTCATAGTTATGAGTTTTACCAAAAAAAGGATTTAATATCTTATCTCGTTTTTTAAAATTTGTATAAATATTATATCTTTTTTCTGGTTCTAATGTTAATAAAATATGGGTTTCTAGTTCTAATCTTTTATCTTTATTTAGACCATACCCAAAAATGAGTTTTTGAAATAAAAAGTTTTCTTCTCCAAATTTATTAAAGTCAGATTGTAACTCTTTGTTTTCATGAATATTACGTCTCAATTTATTTTTATGAGCGCACAAACGTGTTACTACATTCTGGGATTCACCAATATAATATTTTTCTATTTTTTTACAAGATATTAAATAAATTCCTGGTTTTTTAAAATCAAAAAGGTTTTCTTTATAATTAAAAGTCATTTGTTTTCTTTATAATTTAAAGTCTATCAATTTAGTACGGAATTGTCATATATATAAATATTTATATACTTAGAGTTTTTCCGTTTAAGTAAGATTTTCAATATATATCACTATATAAAGTGGCTACAAATTAACCATTGAGTAAGTTTCTTCTGCTTGAGTTGGGTTAAATGCACGGAATGTGTTTGCACCGTCACCATCTTCAAAGATTGTATTTTCTACAGTAGCACCGTGAATTGCACATAATAATGCCGCTCCTAATACACCTGCAACACCCATCATATGGAATGGGTTTAATGTCCAGTTATGGAATCCTTGGAAAAATAAAATGAAACGGAAAATTGCAGCAACACCAAAGCTTGGAGCAAAAAACCATCCAGATTGACCTAATGGATAAATAAGAAAAACTGATACGAAAACAGCGATAGGCGCTGAGAAAGCAATTGCGTTATATGGACGAATTTTAACAGCACGTGCAATTTCAAATTGTCGTAACATAAATCCGATTAAAGCGAAAGCTCCATGTAATGCAACAAAAGCCCAAAGACCGCCTAATTGACACCAACGTGTGAAATCACCTTGAGCTTCAGGACCCCATAATAATAATAATGAGTGACCCATAGAGTTTGGCGGTGTTGATACAGCAGCTGTTAAAAAGTTACAACCTTCTAAAAATGAACTTGCTAAACCATGACTATACCATGATGTAACAAATGTAATACCTGTTAACCAACCTCCTAATGCAAAATATGCACAAGGTAATAGTAATAAACCTGACCAACCAACATAAACGAAGCGATCACGGCGTAACCAGTCATCCATTACGTCGAATAATCCACGTTTTTCTTCTGACTTACCGATTGTGATAGTCATATTGAAAATCTCCTAATTTCAAAATGTGATTTATCATGTTTTAATTAAATATTTATTTACAAATAAATATTTAATAATATTTATAATAATTATAAATAATTTTCAAATTAACTTAATTTATAAATTAAGTTCTAATTAAAATAAGTAATCACTTTTTTATAAAAATAAAAATTTAGTGAAATCAATATATATTTTAATAAAAACAACATATAAATCAAACTCTATAATTTATTTTTTTAGAAAAAAATAAATGATAGAATTTGTATTATAAGAACTATAATAAATACAAAAATAGCTTATACCTTTGATATTTTATAAAATAATTTAGAGCGTTTGTTAGATGGCTAATATTTACAATATAAGCTTTAAAAAATAATTAGTAGACCAAATTTATAATGATACAATTAACATATATAAAAATTAAACAATAAAAGGATGCAATATTTCTAAAAAATAATTCCAATTATAATTATAAAACATACAAAAGATGATCATGCGGAAAAAGAACTACTGTTGGATCTGTTTATTAAAGGGGAAGGAATTATAATAACTGTTCATAATTATTTATATGCATTTGATGACTTTTACAATGTTAGTTTTTTAAATGCTTTAAGTTATATATTTCCTCAATTAATGCATTTATATGTTGATGAAGCTGATTTTTATTTCAACAAATCTTATTGTAATCATACATTAATTAATTCGTTAATAAAACACAATGATACTTTAGTTCGTGGAACAAACTATGCAATTACTGAAAATTGGTCTTCTACTAATAATATAAATGAAGCAATTCAAGTAATTAAACCAAAACACTATAAAAGTACAGGCGAAGATGGTGTTGCTCTTATTAAACAAAATTTAATTGATAACGAAAATGATAATAATTTGATAAATTTGCCAAAATTTATTCAATGTGAAAATAAAGAAATTATATTAAAAGATGAATTATTTAACAAATGTGATGAAATAATAAAATTATGTTCTGATAATTTAAAGTTAGAGACTGTAACATCAAAAACATATGAATTAAATGTAAATGAAGATAGAAAAAAAGATTACAAAATAAGTAAAAATTGTACATTAACATATAATTATTTATCTACAATTTTTAAAACAATATTAATTTCACATTATCCGAGAAAATATGAAACTATTAATTCATCATTTCAATATGCTTGTTTTTCTAAAAAAGGGGCTTCTATAGAACAACAAAGTGCTATTTTAAATGACATGATTAATCGTTCTATAATACCTTATTTTGAAAATCAATTATTTTTAAATGAACAATAAAAAAATGAATTTTTTGATACTTTTTATAATAATTGCGAAATATACAAAAATGAAGCAATAAATAATAAACGTTTATTTGATGTGGTACCTATTGAAACGGGGGAAGAAGCATTATTAAATTTAATATATACAGGTTATAAAAATTTTGTAACATTTTATCACCCATACGCTGAAATTTGTAAATTACAAATAAGTCAATCTAAAGATGAAACCCCTATTTATAATATAAAAATTTTAAAAATATATAATAAAGAAGTAGAAAATGATATTCAATTTTATGTTTTAAAAACTAATACCGATAGTTTAAAAAAAACTTTAAATACTATCAGAAAACAATGTTTAAAAGAAAATAAAACCTCAAACATTGAGCCAGATACTAAAGAAGAAAATAATTATAATGAATTTCAAAGTGCAAAATATGTAGATTTAGAAAGTTATATTGATAAAATTTATGCATATGATTTCAACAAATTAAATAGCAAAGACAAACAAAACGTTAAAGCAGAAATAAGAAATTATTTTGATAATCAAACTGATGATCCCTTTAACGTAAAACAACAATATACATTAGAAATAATGTTAAAAGAAAAAAACCCTGCCAAACTTGTACCCTTTGGTGTTGAATTAGAAATACATAAAGATATTGATATCACACCAAGGTTATTAGGTTATAAAAGAGTTTTTAGTTGTGCAAATTTTGATAAAAATTCTTTAAATACTTTTATACAACAAAATGAAATTTTTTGTAAAGAAGAAAATGTCAAAATAAACCACAACATAAAAGAACAAGCTGATTCAAATATAAAAACAGATATTATATATTTATTATGTAGTAATTTAAATTATAATAGTAAAATTTCAAACAAACTATTTTTTCAACAATACTGGAAAAATTTTGTTAAAGAATTTTATTATTGTTTTGGTAAAGATAAAAGTATAGAAGAAACAAAAATTGGTATAATTGGTTTACCTAGTAATGCAAAAGTAAAAGATTTTTATGATTACATAAACTTTACAAATTATGTTTGTTATGTTTTAGCAAGTGATCAAAAAATGATAGGTGGGGGTGGTCAAGATGAGGATTTACATTATACAAAACATTTTAATCCCAACCAAAAAATGGAACAAGGTGGTTGTATGTTTTTAACTAGTGTACATAGTACAGCTTCAGTTGGTTTAAATTTTCCGCATTTATGTTATTTAAGTGTAAGTTTAAATAATTATAAACCACAATACACTCATAAAAACTTATCGGTTGAAATTAATAATAAATTAACAAATCCAAAACATCAAGTAATACAAGATAGTTTAACTCAAATTATTGGACGAATAAGTAGAATTGATAAACATTGTATATCTCAAATTAGAATTTTAGAAATACAAAAAAAACCACCATATGAAGATATGCTACTTTTATCTATATTAATACCAAAATTATTACAAATAACTAATAAAGTAAAATTAGTAGATATTGAAAAATATGAAAAATTAACCATTTCAATAATTAGAAGTAAAAAATTAAAAAAATTTTTAAAAATATATAAAGAAAAAATAAAATACGAAAATCAATATTGTTTATCAATAAGTATTTGTGGAAAATACTTAGCAAATTTTAAAATATCCCTTATTGATTTATTAAAAAATAAAAGTTTTAACAAACATTTTGATATTATTTTTAAAAATATAGTTAAACAATATTATAAAGATATATCAAACATTGTATTTATGGGAATTATAGGACAAATATATGAATATTACATAGATATTATTGAAAATGAAACAAAAATTATAACTTATTCAAAATTTAAAGAAAAATTAACATTATCAAAATTGAGTTTATATAATAATCTTTATGATTTTATTAAACAATTTTACGATGAGTTATTTATGAAAAAAAAAAATATTGAAACTTTTAAAACACTTTATCAATCTTATGAAAAAAATAATAAGTTTAATTTAGAAGAATTTTTAGATAATGAAATAAAAGATGTTAATTTTGAAATTGATAATATTTATGAATAATAATTATTATATAAATATAAATATATTAAGTTATTACTTATATTATTAAAATACACAGTATAATACAATGTATTTTACTATAAATTTATGTAGTTAAAATTCTTACCCCCCCATTTTGAAATTATTTCTGGTGAACCCTTATATAGGAGGAATACTAGAAATAATTTCAAAATGGGGGGGGTAAAAAAAAGTCTTTTATATAAACAATAAATTATTAACATTTATTATTTATAATTGTATTAAATAATTTAAGTTTGTTTTTTAATTAAAAAAAATTAAATTTTATTTTTTTATATAACTTAACGTTATTATAATAAAAAAAAGAAAAAAAATAAATTATTAAATGAAAAGTTAAAACTATTTTTATATCACAAATAATTATAAGTAATTAAATTATAAATATAATTACTTTATTTTATATCATAATATATTTTATAAAATTTTAAATAAAAAAACTATAATATAAAATATAAACAATATCATCACAAAATTTTAATTAAACTTTACATATTACAAAATAATAAAAATAAAACAAACTTGTACATTATAAAATAACATAAACTAATAATTAATTCATCAAATAATTAATTAATAAAATCATAATTTTAATAATTTTAATAATAATAAAAAAATAATTAATCAAAGGAAAATAAAAAACTAAAAAAATAATTAATCAAAGGAAAATAAAAAAAAAATTTTTTTTATTTTCTAAAAGGACGTTAAAAAATGTTTAATTATAATACTTTATTTACTTTATAATTATTGTAAAAAAACACCTATTGTTTAATTTATTTTAATATAAAAAATAATTAAAAATAATTAAATTTTCATCCCTTGCTTAGATATAAAAATTACAAATTTAAAATTATTTAAATATATTTTTTTAATAAAAAATTATTTAAATATACATTTAAATAATTTTATCAAAATAATAAAATTATGAAAAAACAATTACACAATTTAGACGTAATCACAAATAAAATAAAAAGATAATACGTCACAAACCACAATATATGGAGTGTTGATGAAACATTGTTTAATAAAAGTCAAGTCTTATTTTTAGTTGTCAACAATAAAACAAGAGCAATTATTGGCTTTATTTATAAAAGATCATCAAATGAGGGCAATCCTCGAGGAAAAAATATTTATTGTACAGCAGAAGATATTTTATACCTGTATAAACAATTAATTGATCAAAAAAGATATCCTGAGATCATTCACAGCGATACTAACCCAACGTATGTTGCTACTATTATTCAACAGTTTTGTCAAAATAAAGGCATAGAACTTTCAACTACCGCAACCGAACCCAGACACAATCAATTAGTTGAAGGGGTTAATCATGCAATAAAAGCAAATTTAGTTTTTATTTTAGCACAAGTAAAACGCCCCCATAAGTATAGAGACTGGCATAATGCCCATTATAAAGATAATAAAAAATTAAAAAAGGCCGCATCACGTGGTTATGATATAAATTATCGAAAAGATTTGTTTACTAGTGAAATGTTTTTTGAATTAAAAAACATTGAGACATATATACTTTTGGCAATTCAATTGTATAATCAAAATCTTCCAAGTGAAAATAAATTAAAATTTAGAAAAATCTCTCGTGGTGATTTTGAATATTATAATACTTTTATTTATGTATCGGACTTAAAAAAAGCAAAAGAGTCAAGTGAAATTAGTGCTTTTATAAAACAAGATAATGCGCAAGCTGCGATCGATGTAAAACATATGCACGACGTAATAAATGATTCCGACGAAATAAAAACGGAATTAAAAGTCGAGATGATTGAAAATATAATCGTTCCTCAAGTCCAAGGATCCTTTACTAATTGTGTTAATCAATTAGAAAAATATGTGAATCCTGGAAATCAGGACATAATTAACACTCTAAAATTGTTAGCACGCCAATCGGCAGAAAACACAAATCTAGTGCTCCAAAAAAGTGAGGCACTTAAAAAAGAAATCGCAGAGTTAAAAAATAAAAATAATTCTTTATTACAAATAAATGAAGAATCTCGTAAGATTCTACAAGAATTAAAGGATTACAAACGTGCTATCGAAGAACAGGAGAGAAAGCGTCTAGAACTTAAAATAAAACGTCAAGAGCGTAAAAGACGCCAAGAGAACGATCCTATTCTAGAAGATGACTATAAAATTATTATTAATTTTATTGAACATCATTATAATGGATCAGAATTAAAAAAATCTCGTTTTAGAATTCTTAGTACATTATTATTTTTAACAGGTGGCCGTATTTCTGAAATTTTGGAGTTTGATTTTAATCAAATATTTATTCTAATAAACAAACATTATTTACAATTCTCTAGAAAAAAAGGAGGCCCAACTAATAAAAAAGCTTATATTGCTACTAAAAAAAGACACATTTTAAAAGATCGAATATTCGATTTGCAGTATCTAATACAATCTCGTGGAATTCCTTTTAATTTTTCAACTCATAATGTTAAAGATTTTATAAATTCTCCACAATTAGATATATTTATTTTTGCAACTAATAATAGTGATAAGCCATTGAGTAGATCTACTACAACACATGAGTTTAATTTATTACTAAAAAGTATCCCGGAATTTAAAGAAACGGGCCGAAGAATTACCTCTCATAGCTTTAGACACGGGTTTATTTATAAATATTGGCGAAGTACTAAAGATCTTGAATTAGTGCGCCAAATTATTGGCCACTGTGACATTGGCTCAACACAGAGATATGTAAAAGCATTATCTCAGGAGGAACTTCAAAAAAGAATTGAGTTAGCTGATGATGACTAAAAACACTTAATAAATTAATTAATAAAACTAACGCACTATAGTACGTTAGATTTATTAATTAAAATAACTTTATTTGATGTTCTAACCCATTTACTTGTAAATAAGCTGATGATAAAGCCATCTCTACTTCAGAGAAATTGTTTGGTTTGTTTACTTTAATATTATACAATTCAGAACTTCTTCTTAATCCATGATTACGTTTTGAATTTTCAGTAAAAGAAAAATTTTCTTTTAAATAATTCGTTTTAGTAAGAGGGATTAAATTATTAAATAAATTTAAAGCACTATTTTTTGAGTTACAAAATATAGTAGTTTTAAAAAGTCTTTTTTCACTTACATAATTACATCTTAAATTTCCATAAATATATGTTTTATTAGAAATATTTTGTATTTTTAACTTTAAATCATTTATTAAACTATTTGTAATTTCTTCTGTTTTATAATTTAATCTTAATTTTATCTGAGAATACTTACGCTCATCTTCAATATTTTTAGTTTTATATCTTAAAATTATTGTTGGCATATACATATAATTTGCATCATATTTTATATAGCTTTCACCAACAATACGTTCACAAATAAAATTTGTAATTTTTTCTATTATATTTTTATTATTTTTTTTATACCAATCATTTAATACTTCAGTCACATATGATTTAAAATGTTTAATAAAAAAAGTTAATTCTCTTTCTATAACATTAAAATTATTTAATATTAAAGTTTGTAAATTATTTATTTGTGAACGTATTGTTTCAAACCCATCATTTAATGTATTTATTAAAAGATTATAAGAATTTTCAATTAGTAAACCCACACCCGCTATTTCTGCTCCTAATGTTTTAATTAATGTTGAAGTCTCAAGTTCAATTGCTCTTGTAATCGTTGTGGAAGCACTTACAATCTCACCTGTAAACTCAGTTCTAGTTAAAATATGAGCTTCGTTACTATTTTTTATTACTTGATTTTTACAATTTGTTGTATTTTCTACTATATTATTTTGTATATTTATTAATAAATCTTTTAATTTATTTAAATCAAATAACTTAAATTCTTTAAAAAATTTGTTTAATAATTCATTAGTATCAGTAGTTATACTAATTACGGTGTCAATATTTAAAGTTAAATTTAAAAACTTCTCTATTATTAAATCATTTAATATTTTTAAATTATTTTTAATTAAATTTGTTAATTCATTAAATAAATTTTTAATTAATTTGTCACTATTATTAAATAAATTTTTTACCTGCTCCAATAAATAAGAAAACTCATCTTTAATATTTTTTTGTAACACTTTTGACAAATCAATTAAATTGTCTACTTTTAAATTTATTTCCTCTAATATTTTTTTTAATATATTTTTATCTGATTCAATTTCTTGAACAATAACATGAATATCATTTAAATTATTTAAAATAAGGTCTAATTCCTATGTAACAATCCTAAATTGATAGAGCAACGAAATATACAATATAAAACAAAATCTAAATTCTATATCTTGGCCATCAAAAGCTAAACACAACACAGTATTAAAGGCACAAATTCTCCTATTACTAGTATCGAAAGCTATATATAGTCATATGTGTTCAAACAAATAGATTAATCTTTTATAACCTGTAAACCTCATTAAATGAACTTTTAGTTTAGAAACATGTACTCGCTAAACTGCCTTTTTTAACCTATTGCAACAGTCAACAAAGGTACAAAAATAAACAATATATAATTAATTATTATATGCCTTTACAAAAAAGTTTATTTTAGAAACTTTTAAAATTAATTTAGAAACTTTTAAAATTAATTTATATACTTTTAAAATTAATTTATATACTTAGTAAATAAAGATAAGTAGTACTATATATTTTACTAAATATCTATTTAATTACACATATACTTCCTACTTTGAAATTATTTATAATAACTCGTCTATATAAAGATTAACTAGAAACAACTTAAAATTTATTTTGAAAAATTTAATTTTAAAATAGAATATAATGACATAAAGTATCTTAATCCAGCATTATTTTTCTAAATTCCAAATTTATATCATTCACATTGTTTTTTGATAATATAATTACATTTATAAAAATTACATATAATAGCATAAATTATAGAAATAGATTTGTAGTAATGATTTTTATTATAAATAATAAAAGATTAAAACATCAACAGTGTATAAAAATTATAAAACATTTGACATTTTAATTATAATATATTATAATATAATTAAATTTAAAAAAAAAAAATATTAAATAATATAAAATTTATTATAAAAAGAAAGAAAGTAAAAAATTTATTTATATATATAATAATTTATGGGATTACCATGGTATCGTGTTCATACAGTTGTTTTAAATGACCCAGGTCGTTTAATCGCTGTTCACTTAATGCATACAGCTCTTGTTTCTGGTTGGGCTGGTTCAATGGCTTTTTATGAGTTAGCTGTTTTTGATCCTTCAGATCCAGTTTTAAATCCAATGTGGCGACAAGGTATGTTCGTATTACCTTTTATGACTCGTCTAGGTGTTACTCAATCTTGGGGTGGCTGGACAATTACTGGTGAAAGTGCTAGTAATCCAGGTATTTGGAGTTATGAAGGTGTTGCTGCATCACATATTGTATTATCTGGTCTATTATTTTTTGCTGCTATCTGGCATTGGGTTATGTGGGATTTAGAATTATTCCGTGATCCACGTTCTGGAAAACCTGCATTAGATCTTCCAAAAATTTTTGGGATTCATCTATTCTTATCTGGTGTTTTATGTTTTGGTTTTGGTGCATTTCATGTTACAGGATTGTTCGGTCCTGGTATTTGGGTTTCTGATCCGTATGGCTTAACAGGAAGTGTTCAACCAGTAGCTCCATCATGGGGTCCAGACGGTTTTGATCCTTACAATCCAGGAGGTGTTGCCTCTCACCACGTTGCTGCTGGGATTTTAGGTATTTTAGCTGGTTTATTCCATTTATGTGTTAGACCACCTCAACGTTTATATAACGGATTACGTATGGGTAACATTGAAACAGTACTATCAAGTTCAATTGCAGCTGTATTTTGGGCAGCATTTGTTGTTGCAGGTACGATGTGGTATGGTTCAGCAACAACTCCAATTGAGTTATATGGTCCAACTCGTTATCAGTGGGATTTAGGATTCTTCCAACAAGAGATTGATAAACGAGTACAAAATAGTCTTTCTGAAGGGAAGTCATTATCGCAAGCATGGGCTCAAATTCCTGAAAAACTAGCTTTTTATGATTATATCGGTAATAATCCAGCAAAAGGTGGTTTATTCCGTACAGGAGCAATGAATAGTGGGGATGGTATTGCAGTAGGCTGGTTAGGCCACGCTGTTTTCAAAGATAAAGATGGTAACGAATTATTTGTAAGACGTATGCCAACATTCTTTGAAACATTCCCGGTTGTTTTATTGGATAAAGATGGAGTTGTTCGTGCCGATGTTCCATTCCGTCGAGCTGAATCTAAATATAGTATTGAACAAGTAGGTGTTTCAGTAACATTCTACGGTGGAGAACTTGATAGTGTATCATTCACTAATCCAGCAACAGTTAAAAAATACGCTCGTCGAGCACAATTAGGTGAAATTTTTGAATTTGATCGTTCAACTTTACAATCTGATGGTGTATTCCGTAGTAGTCCACGTGGATGGTTTACCTTCGGGCACTTAAGTTTTGCTTTATTATTCTTCTTTGGTCATATCTGGCATGGTGCACGTACAATTTTCCGTGACGTTTTTGCAGGTATTGATGAAGGTATCGATGATCAAATTGAATTTGGTGCTTTCTTAAAATTAGGAGATACATCAAGTCGACGTCAATCTGTTTAATAAATTTATTTTATATATTTAGTAATAATATACTAGATATATAAAATAAATTTATTTATATATATATATTTTTATTTTTTCTTATGGAAGCTCTAGTTTATACTTTTTTATTAGTAGGAACATTAGGTATTATTTTCTTTTCAATTTTTTTTCGTGAACCCCCTCGTATCATTAAATAGATAAAAAATAATATTTATCTATTTCTTATATAAAATATATATATATATATATATATATTTTATATTTTATTTTAATTACAGAAAGTAAAACTAATAATTAAATAATTTTGTTTTATGGCAGCACAAAAAGACACTGAAAATTTAGGTATGTCAACAGCATTAGGAACTTTATTACGTCCTTTAAATTCGGAATATGGTAAAGTTGCTCCTGGTTGGGGTACAACAGTATTAATGGGTATTTTTATGGGTTTATTTGCAGTATTTTTAGTAATTATTCTAGAAATTTATAACGGTTCAGTTATTTTAGATGATGTTACTATGAGTTGGCAAACTTTAGCAAAATAATACTAATTTATATTATTTTATCTTGCTTTTATTAAATAGTAAGATAAAATAATATAAAATTTAATTAATTATAGCATCTGTGGCTGAGTGGTCGAAAGCAGCGGGCTCATAATCCGCTTCCCAAAAGGACGTCGTGGGTTCAAACCCCACCGGATGCAAATAAAATGTTTATTAATATTTAAGATTTATAGGAATCTAACCTAATTTTTAATTAATATTTTATTTTAATTTTTATACAAAAATTTGTATAAAAATTAAAATAAAATATTAATTAATTAATCTTCATGTTCTTCAAAAGGATCTCGTAAGGCTTTTGAAGGAGGACCAAATCCAACATAAAGTGAATAACCAGTAATACTTAATAGAAGACATCCAATAAAAATTGAAAAGAAAAAAGCGGGACTTTCCATAAGAAATTTTAATGTGTTTTTAGAAATTTTAAAGTTTAATTGATTTCTTGTTTTTCAATGTACATAAAAATTGACGTCATTGCAATAGCTGGAAAAACTAATCCAACTAATGGTACTAAAATTGATGGTAAATATGCAGCAGTCATAAAAAAATCTCCTTATATTTTATCTTTGTTTTTAACCTTTGCTTTTGCAAAAGTAAATTTTTAACAAAGATATATTTTATATTTAATAAATTTTAAATTAATAATTATTAATTTATATAAAAAAATTATGCACTTGGGTTACGACCAGGATCATTTGATAAGAAACCAAAAATAAATAATGAAACAAAAAAACTTACTACAGTATAAACAAAAATTTTAAGTGTTAACATTAATAATTAAAAGACAATTAATTTTTTATAGACTTAATTGTATATTGTATTTATTATATATAATTTATTTTTATATAAATTAAATTTTTTAATAAAAATTTTTTTAAAAGATTACGGATTTTTATTTTTATTTTAAATTACGTTGTCTTAACCATGCTTGAGCTTCTAAATAGTTTGTTGGTGCTAATCTAATAGCTTCATTCCAATAATCCGCAGCTTTATCATAAAGTAATTTAGCAACATCTGATTGATATTTTTCTGTTGCTTGTTCGGCTCTATAATGATAAATAATTGCAATATTATTTAAAGCTTGAGGTAAACTTGGATTTCTTTTTAAAGCTTGATAATAGTATTCTAAAGCTCTACCATGTTTTCCGTTACTTGTATGTATTAACCCGATATTATATAAAATATAACTTCTATCATATGGGTCTATCTCTAGTCTTAAAGCTTGGTAATAATTTTGTAATGATTCTGCATATTCACCCTCAGCTTGAGCTGACATACCATCACGATAATAAGTAAAAGCTTGTTTTTCTCTATTTGATGTTGGTAAAATTTTTATTAAAACATCTGCTACTACTGTAAACGTTTTATCAATAAAATTATCATTTTTTTGTGAACGTGGCATATTTAAATTATTTTTTGATTTTATTAGTTTATTTTTAAATAATAAATATTAAAAATTTAATTTTAAAAACGGAATTTTGCAAAAGCTTTATTGGCTTCTGCCATACGATGAACTTCAGTTCGACGTTTTATTGCACCACCGGTTTTTGCAAAAGCGTCTAAAATTTCATTTGTTAATTTCAAAACTGAACTATTACCGGCCCTATTACGAGCAGCAGAAAGAATCCACTGAATTGCTAAAACTGTTCCACGTTCAGAATTAACTTCTATTGGTACTTGATAAGCAGAACCTCCTATTCTTTGAGCTTTTACCTCAACTAACGGTTTAACATTTTCAATTGCTTGTTCTAATATTTGTAATGAATTTTGTTCAGTTTTTTCTGAAATTAATTGCATTGTTTGATAAACAATTTTATAAGCTAATGTTTTTTTACCATCTTTCATAATACGATTAACTAGCATATGAACTAATATACTATCATAAAAAGGATCTGGTGAAACAACACGTTTTTTTGCTCTATGACGTCTAGACATTTTTTTATTCCTTCATAATTTAATAATTTATTGTGGACGTTTTACTCCAAATTTTGAACGACTTTTTAATCTACCTTTAACACCAGCTGTATCAAAAGTACCTCGAACAATATGGTAACGAACACCTGGTAAATCTTTTACCCTTCCTCCACGAACTAATACTACAGAATGTTCTTGTAGATTATGACCAATCCCAGGAATATATGCAGTTACTTCAAAACCAGTCGTTAAACGTACGCGGGCTACTTTACGTAAAGCAGAATTTGGTTTTTTAGGTGTTGTTGTATATACTCGAGTACAGACACCACGTCTTTGTGGACAAGACTTTAAAGCTGGGGATTTTGTTTTATTTATTATTTTTATACGTGCTGAGTTTACTAATTGTTGAATTGTTGGCATATTTAAATTTTATTATTTATTTATTTTTATAAAATTGATCTCTTGCTTCCTCTGCTTCCTCTGCGATTACTCAAACTCAAAGGATATACAAAAGTTGATTACTCAAGGGGTTCATCAAAAGAAAACATTGACAAAAAATTTTTTTAATATAAGATTAAGTTATACGACTACGGGGATGTGGCGGAATGGTAGACGCAGCGGACTTAAAATCCGCCGGTTGTATAAACCGTGGGGGTTCAAGTCCCCCCATCCCCAAAAAAACTAAGAATATACAAAAAAACTAAGAATATACAAAAATTATAGAATTTTTGTATATTCTTAGTTATCTACTAGCTTAATCTTTTATAACTAAAAAACGTGCACGAGCTCTTTTGAAAGCTAAAATAGCCTCTACTTTTTCTTTTTCATCGACTGCTTTATTAACACGTTCTTGAGCTTCTAAAAATTCTTTTTCTGCTTCATTACTATCAATTGTTTGCTTTGATTCAGCAGAATTTACTAAAATAGTTACTTTATCATTTTGAATTGAAGCAAAACCATTCATTAAAGCAAAACTATTCCACGAATTATCTTGACGTATACTCATTACACCAATATCTAACGCTGTAATTAAAGGAGCGTGTTTTGTTAATACACCCATTTGCCCAGTATTGGTTGGTAAAATAATTTCTTCTGCTTCTTCATCCCAAAAAATTTTATCAGGAGTCATAATACATATTTGTAAACTCATAAAAAACCTTCATTTTAAGTTATAAATAAAAATTATAGATTACCCTTGCTTTAAATTTATACTCCCCTGCTTCCTCCATACTCAGAGGATATACAAAAGTTGATTACTCAGGGGGATCATTCAAAGTTTATATTTATATTCCAAGGGGTTCATCAAAAGTTAAAATTCTAATTTTTATTTTATAAAGTAGCTGCCTTAGAAACAGCTTCTTCAAGGTTTCCTACAAGATAAAAAGATTGTTCTGGTAAATCATCTAATTCACCACTTAAAATTTTATTAAAACCTTGAATTGTTTCTTTTAAACTCACGTATTTTCCTGGAGAACCTGTAAATACTTCTGCAACGAAGAAAGGTTGTGATAAGAAACGTTCAATTTTACGAGCACGAGCTACAACTTGTCGATCTTCTTCTGAAAGTTCATCTAAACCTAAAATTGCAATGATATCTTGTAATTCTTTATATCTTTGTAGCGTTTCTTTAACATTTTGAGCACATGTATAATGTTCTTCTCCAACAATCCAAGGTTGTAGCATTGTTGATGTTGAATCTAAAGGGTCTACTGCTGGGTAAATACCTTTAGACGCTAATCCACGAGATAATACAGTTGTAGCATCTAAATGCGCAAATGTTGTTGCTGGAGCTGGGTCAGTTAAGTCATCAGCTGGCACATATACTGCTTGAATTGATGTAATTGAACCGTCTTTTGTTGATGTAATTCGTTCTTGTAAACCACCCATTTCTGTTGCAAGTGTTGGTTGATAACCTACAGCAGATGGCATACGTCCTAATAAAGCCGATACTTCAGATCCAGCTTGTACAAATCTAAAAATATTATCAATAAATAATAATACGTCTTGTTTATTTATATCACGGAAATATTCAGCCATTGTTAAAGCTGTTAAAGCAACACGCATACGTGCTCCAGGCGGTTCATTGTTAAACTAAGATACCCATTTATAGATATTCTCGTCTTCAAATCCGGACGTGAAAGTTTCCCTTCATCCGGCTCCTGCAAGATTTTCCAGGCTAGATTTTATTATCTATTGAAGTTTTGTTAATGTGACACTGTCTATGTAATAATTGCAGATTTTTATATTGATCTAAGCCGCCTTGTGAGCGTGGTTTAATGTGATCCACTTCCATACGATCACCTATTTCAAACTTTTTCTTACAAGTAGCACATTTTCCGTTTTGACGTTTTAGGAGATTGCATACCCTTGTCGGCACTGTATTCAGGATTTCTTTTAGCCCAATATATGTGATTTCCATCATAAACTGAGGCTCTATCGTTTATTTTAGCATAATTTTCGCTAGATATCCATGCTAATTTAGCAAGGTGCGTTGTTTGGGGTTTTCCTTCTCTCGAAGCTCTTGTACCATTAAGGATCCAATTTGCCTTATAAAGGCGGTTTTGAAACGTATAAACCCTGTTCTCTGGGAAGTATTTCTGTTTCACAGATTCTCTTCCTTTTCGAGTAGCACGTCGAAACACCCAAGCTCTTATTTGATTATATATAACGTTATCTACTTTTCTAAAAGTTTCTTTACATTCACAATAACGGAAGTAGTTTCCCCAACCTATTAAGATTGGCCGTAATAAATATATTAGCCCGTATGAGCTGGCTGATTTATTATTTTGGATGATGTTACGTGTCTTGTATATAAGTCTTCTGACATTCTCCTTTGAAGGAGTGATTTTCACGCGATTCTGTCCGTGTTTTGTTACTAGAGTTATTTGAAAACCTAGGAACGTAAAAGATTCACTTGCTTTCCTTAGTTTAGATTTTTCTGTAGAAATTTCTAAACCCACGTTTGCTAGCCAATCTTTTGTTTCGAGGATGACCTTTTCCATGATCTCAGGATTTCGGTGAATTAATACAAAGTCGTCAGCATATCTTATAACACCAAGTGCTGCTCTTTTAGTTTTGGTCCCTCTTCCAGCATCTGGATATGGTTTGGGAAAATCTCGTGAGGATACGTAGTTTTTAAGGTGTTCCTCAAGTCCGTGTAAAGCTATATTTGCTAATAATGGAGATATAATACCACCTTGAGGAGTTCCCATTGTACTTCTCGGTATGTTGGAATATTCATCCATTATACCTGCTTGTAACCAAGAGGTAATTTGTATTTCCAATAAAGGAAAGGTATCTAATTTAGCTAATAATGCTTTATGATCTATTCTATCAAAGCATTTGCGTATGTCTGCGTCATATACAAGTTTATCCGTTTTTGTACGCAAGTTTAGAAATATAGCTTCAATAGCATCATGGCTGCTTCTACCCGGTCTAAATCCATATGAATTTGGTTCAAATTTTGCTTCCCATTCAGGTTCTAAAGCTAACTTTGCAAGGGCTTGTTTCGCTCTATCCTGTATTGTGGGTATACCTAACGGTCTCTTTTCAGTTTTTCCAGGTTTTGGAATCCAAACTCTTTTAATGGGGGAGGCCTTTCCATTTAAATGTAAATTATTTGCAAGCGTCAATTTCATCTTTGGGGTTGTAGGAACAAAGCCGTCTACTCCCGCAGTTTTCTTGCCTTTATTTAAAGTAGTAATTTGTTGTACAGCTATCAATTTTGCATGTTTGCTTCGTATCAATCTTTGCTGTAATTGTCTTACAGTTCTTTTATCACCTAACTTACTTGCCTTGAAAATTCTTCGTTGAGATCTTCGAACTATATTATATGAGTTGCCCCAGTCAATTTCGTTCCACGTGAATTCTGTTTTGAATTTACTCATTTATTTCTCCTAAGAATTTTGTCTCTTGCTAACATTCTTTTAGCATATCAACTTCACCATTGCAAAGAGGCGTTGGCTTCTGAATGTTTCCTGCACTCCCATAAGCATGCGGCGTATCACCTACCCGAAGGAGCTTATGAGAGCTTACCAATGTTCCATATTATGTTTGTCGTGTTATATTTAGGTTCACCCAATACCCCTTTCTTTTTATTTTAAATTAAAACTTTCCGCCCATGTCAGCCAAACGAAACTACCATGCACAAGACCTAGTCTTTTATATATTAATATATATAGTTTCTAGTTTTCCTCATCTTTAAAAAAAAGAAGTATACGTTCGGAAAAAGAGGCTTAAGGAGTGTACCGTTGTGTACAATTGTACTGTATAACTACTTTTAACCTTTGCTAAACTTCGGTTTTCCATACCTGGAATTCCTATCAAGGTTAAAAGGCGAGTTGACGATAACTCGGAGGAATTTAACCTCAACATAATATAGTTAGGACTATTAAAGTCCCCTTGTACTTTGAATTATATTATAAATATAAGACTTATACAAGAACTTGTCGCACCATTTGACCGTATACTAAAGCTACTTTTGATTCACTAATATTATCTTCTTGAATAACACCAGACTCTTTGGTTGAGTCGACACCCTTATTTACAAGGGATGCCTCTCGATTAGAACCGTACGTGAGACTTTCACCTCATACGGCTCCCGATTTATTTAGTTTTCACACTTTTGCGAGCAGATATATTTCTCCCATGAATGGGTTCGTATTGGTGACAACTTCGATGTAAGGCAGCTAAGTTAGATGCCTTATTATTTCTGTTGTTACCATCAATATGATGTAATTCCACTAAATCTTCTGTAGAAAATAGGAGGTTACAGGATTTACACCTATAATCCTGTCTTCGTAAAGTGGTTAGTAATGGACCCGTGAACCTTTTATTATTACGTTTGGCCCAATAGAGCCAATCGTTGTCATAAATAGATCTACTACCTTTCGAGGCAATAAACCTATTGGCTGCTTGGTTGTGTCCGGTGAAGATACCGCGCACAGATTCTATTATATCTTTCAATGGCATCTTAGTAGACTTCATTAAATATTTATAAACCCAATTGTGTAGAGACCACAAATCAATTTGTGACATATCACAGTATCTATGGTAATTAAACCATCCGCGATATATTGTCTTAGCCATTATAAGACGATCTTTGAGAGGATATCTCGTATCTTTAACAGTGTTCTTAATTTTATTTTTCATATTATTATGATTTTTCTTTGAGGGAAAGCACACAAATTTATTGTTGCCAGATTTCACAAGGAAATGCCAGCCAAGAAAATCAAAGCCTTTCGTTGCCGATACAGTTTTAGACTTAGTCTCGTTGATATTTAATCCACGTTCTTTTAGGAACTTACTAATTTTCTCCAGGAGTTCAGTCGGGTTCTCACCATCTTTCAGAATAAAGACCATGTCGTCAGCGTAACGAAAACCTCTTTGCATTGATCTTGTACTACTATATCGCTCGTTTTGTAAATCTTCAACTCCATGTAAAGCTATGTTAGCTAGAAGGGGAGATATGACCCCGCCTTGAGGTGTTCCTGAAGTGGTTTTTTCCCTTTCAGTGAGAACTCCAGCTTTTAAAGCAGATCTTAAGCTATTCTTTAACCCCTCTGGCAAGATAACCAGAGACATAAGTTTATCATGGTTGATGTTGTCGAAACATTTAGTAATGTCAATTTCTACGATCATCTTACGATAACCGTTAGATGAGCTATTTAGATTATTGAACATGGCTTTTTGTATATCCCAAGTTGAATGGCCAGGTCTAAAACCGAAATCACCGTCTGAAACCGTAGCTTCATAGACTGGTTCTAGGGTATACTTGATAAGGCATTGAATTGCCCTATCCCTAATTGTAGGTATACCTAATGGTCTTTTAGTTCCATCATCCTTTGGAATGAATACCCTTCTAAGCTTGTCATGTTTCCAATTATTAAGTTGATTAAGATCTGCAACTAGATTCGTGCGTTGTTTAGAGTTAAGTTTACTCAATCCGTCAACTCCAGCACTTCGTTTCCCAATATTTAGTTGAGTAACTTGTCTAACTGCAAGATATTTTGAACATTTGGATCCCACTAACAGAGTCTGAAGTTTCTTTATTTTATGTACATCATTTTGTTTTGCCGCTTTGTATATCCTATGTTGAAGTCTGAAAAGATTAACTTGAAACTTTCTCCATGGTAATCCTTTCCATTCATCAGTATAAGACTCAATTGTTTTATCTGTCATTGAAAAACCTCCACATATAATATATTTTTATAAACCTTTGAGCAATTACGCTCAATCCTACCCGTGAAATGCCATACGGGATGGCGATAATACCCCTACCTAAGTTAATAGGAGACATTTCCCGTTTTTCTTTGTTCCAAATATTGATTGTTTTGTAATTTTAGGTTCCTTCAATTTGCCTATAATCTACTCGGAATTTGCACATAGCGAAATGACACTTGCGCGAGTATTGATTATTACCACAGTCTCCTTAAATAATAACGTACTGGGCTATATTAAGACACTTTTTCAGAAGGTTCAGATTAACTTAACCATGATTAACTACCAGGCGGCAGTGTGATCAGTTATTTTGATCTCTGATTCCGCTGTGTTCCCGGCTTAATTTTGATGATCAATCTCCATTCGGGCACTATCGGCTTCAACTCTATTCCTGAGCGATTGGACTTTCACCAATATCAACATTTAGTTATATTCAAATATGGGTTAATTCATTACAAATATTTCCATTGTTCATTATTTGAATACCATTGTCTATATACAATTTAATTATATTTTTAACAATGAACAAATCGCACCATTTCCATATATAGGTCATTACCCTCACGAGTTCTTTCACCAACACCACCAAATACGGAAACACCACCGTGTGCTTTTGCAATATTATTAATTAATTCCATGATTAAAACGGTTTTTCCAACACCAGCACCACCAAATAATCCAATTTTACCACCACGACGATATGGTGCTAACAAATCAACAACCTTAATTCCAGTTTCAAAAATAGATAATTGCGTATCTAAATCTACAAACGCTGGAGCTGATCTATGAATAGGTAAACTAGTTTCATGAGCAGCGTCTTCTAGACCATCTACTGGTTGTCCAACAACATTAAAAATACGACCTAATGTTGTTGGTCCTACAGGTACTGTTATTGGATTTCCTGTATCAAATGCTTCCATTCCTCGCATTAAACCATCTGTTGCGTTCATGGCAACAGCACGAATGCAATGATCTCCTAATAATTGTTGAACTTCACACATTACAGATATTTCTTGACCAGCTTGGTTCTTTCCTTGAATTAAAATGGCATTATAAATATTAGGCATGTTATTTGAAGAAAAAGCGATATCAACTACGGGTCCAATAATTTGTGTAACATGACCTACAGTTTTTGTTTTATCATCAACGTAAGAATCGTACATAATTGTTTTAAATTTATAAAAATTTTCAAGTAAAATAATATAAAAAACTAATTTACTTTACATTATAATAATGTTGACTTTTCGACTAGAAAATAATTTATAATTTATTTGAGTTATAATTTTTTTAATAAAAAATAAAAAATGATATTAAAAACTTGTTATAAATTATTTTATAACAAAATAAGCAAAGTGTCAAAATAAAAATTTTTAATTTATAATAAAAACTTTTTGTTTTTTATATAATTTTTAATTATATAAAAAACAATAAAATATATTTAATACTTTACATATTATATTTATTTAATAATAAATTTAATTAATCATAAAAATGATTCTAAAAAATAAATAGTAAAGATATTATTTTTTTAAAAAAAAGTAAATTTTTTTTAAATGTTTTTAAAAAAAAGTAAATTTTTTTTAAAAACATGTATTTTAAAATTAAATAAAAAAAAAAATAAAATATGATTGATTTAATAAAATATCCTGTAATTACAGAAAAATCATTTCGTTTAATTGAAAAGAATAAATATACATTTGATGTTGATAAAAGATTAACTAAACCACAAATTAAAAAAATTTTACAAGGTTTATTTAAAATTAATATTACTTCTGTAAATACACATCTACCTCCAACAAAAAAAAAACGTTTGGGGTTAAAACAGGGTTATAAAGTACGTTATAAAAGAGTAATTATTACAATTAAACCAGACCAAAAAATACCTATTTTTGGACAAAATGATTAAATAAATTATAATTATAAAAAATATAGTAAAATAAATTTAATAAAAAGGTTATTCATATGGGTATTAGATTTTATAAGCCTTATACATCAGGCACACGTAGTAGATCTGTTTCAGATTTTAATGAAATTACAAAAGTTTCTCCTGAAAAATCTTTAACTTTTTGGCTATTCCGTTCAAAAGGTCGTAATAATAGAGGAGTAATTACAAGCCGTCATCGTGGAGGCGGACATAAAAGATTATATCGTTTAATTGATTTTAAACGTAATAAAGTAGGAATTAATGGAAAAGTAAAAACAATAGAATACGATCCAAACCGTAAAGCACGCATTGCCTTATTAATACATGATGATGGATCTAAAAGTTATATTTTACATCCACGAGGATTAAAAATAAATCAATCTGTTTTAGCTTCCCCGTCAGCATCTATCTCTATAGGTAATTGTTTACCATTAAAATTTATACCATTAGGTACAGAAGTTCATAATATTGAACTAAAACCTGGCGCGGGTGGTAAATTAGCTCGTTCAGCAGGTTGTGTTGCTCAAATTGTAGCAAAAGAAAATAATTATGTTACATTACGTTTACCTTCAGGAGAAGTTCGTTTATTATCTCAAAATTGTTGGGCAACAATTGGTCAAGTTGGAAACGTAGAAGCAAATAATATAAGAATTGGTAAAGCTGGCGCAACACGTTGGTTAGGAAGAAGACCAAAAGTTCGAGGAATTGCTATGAACCCATGTGATCATGCTCATGGTGGTGGTGAAGGTCGTTCACCAATTGGTAGAAAAAAACCTGTTAGTTTATGGGGTAAACCAGCACTAGGTGTTAGAACTCGTAAAAAATCAAAATATAGTGATAAAGTTATTATTAAACGACGTAAATCATTTAAAAATTAATTTTTAAATGATTTATACTTAAATAAAAATTTTTTTAATTTATTAAGGAAAAACTATGTCTCGTTCATTAAAAAAAGGTCCTTTTGTAGCAGAGCATTTATTAAAAAAAGTTCAACAATTAAATAAAAATAATCAAAAAAAAGTTGTTGAAACTTGGTCCCGTTGTTCAACTATTGTGCCTATTATGATTGGTCATACAATAGCAGTTCATAATGGTCGTGAACATATTCCTGTTTTTATAACTGATCAAATGGTTGGTCATAAATTAGGTGAATTTGCTCCAACAAGAACATTTAAAGGCCATATTAAAAAAGATAAAAAATTAAAACGTTAATAAAAAAATATAAAATTATTTATAAAATAAAAAAATATATTTTATATTAAAATTAGAAGGTAAAAAATTATGGGTCAAAAAATTCATCCTTTAGGTTTAAGACTTGGCATTACACAAAAACATCGCTCAACTTGGTTTTCAAAATTTGATAGTTATCCACGACTAATTTTAGAAGATAAAGATATTCGTTCTTATATTTTTAAAAAATATTCAAAAGCACATATTATTGATGTTTTAATTAAACGTTATAGAACAACACAAAATATTGAAACAAAACAACCTATTGATTTGGTAGAAGTTTCAATTAATACTGCTTTACCTAGTAAAATTCTAAATCGCAAAAATACAAAAGAAAGTTTATCCGAATTAAAGAGTATATTAGAAAATATTTGTTATAAGAAACGTCTAAATAAAAATTTACCTAAAGTTGAAATTATTTTAAATATTTTTAAGGTAGAGGATGTTTATTCAGAAGCTTCAGTATTGGCTGATTATTTAATTCAACAATTAGAAGAACGTGTTCCTTTTAGAAGCGCTTTAAAAAAAACTTTAAATCGTACAAAATTTACTAAATTAAAAGGAATAAAAATACAAATTGCTGGTAGATTAAACGGAGCTGAAATTGCACGTACAGAATGGGTCCGTAAAGGACGTGTACCGCTTCAAACTTTACGTGCTGATATTGATTATTCTTATAAAACAGCAAAAACAATTTATGGAATTTTAGGTATTAAAGTTTGGTTATTTAAAGGAGAAAAAACTTAAAATTAATTGATAATAAATTATCAAATTATATAAAAAATTAAATTAAAATAAATTATGTTACAACCAAAAAGAACAAAATTTCGTAGACATCATCGTGGAAAAATGCGTGGAAAAGCTAGCCGTGGTAATAAAATAGCTTACGGTGATTACGGTTTACAGGCGCTAGAACCTGGTTGGATTAAATCTCGTCAAATTGAATCAGGTCGTCGTGTATTAACTCGTTATGTAAGACGTAATGGTAAATTATGGATTAGAATTTTTCCTGATAAACCTGTAACAATGCGCGCTGCTGAAAGTCGTATGGGTTCAGGAAAAGGCACACCTGAATATTGGGTTTCTGTTGTAAAACCGGGTAAAGTTATTTTTGAAATTAGAGGAGTAACAACGCCGGTAGCAAAAAAAGCTTTAACAATTGCAGGTCATAAAATGCCTATTAAAACACAAATAATATATAAATAAAAAAAATATAAAATATTATGATTAGACCACAAACAATTTTAAATGTTGCTGATAATAGTGGCGCAAAAAAGCTAATGTGTATTCGTATTTTAGGAGGAAGTTATAAACAAAGTGCTAAAATTGGTGATATTATAATAGGTGTTATTAAACAAGCTACTCCAAATATGCCTTTAAAAAAATCTGATAAAGTTCGAGCTGTTATTGTAAGAACTAGTAAAGAAGTACAACGTAATAATGGAACATTTATTCGCTTTGATGATAATGCTGCTGTTATTATTAATAAAGACGATAACCCTCGAGGAACTCGTGTTTTTGGACCAGTTGCTAGAGAATTGAGAGAAAAGGATTTTACAAAAATTGTTTCATTAGCGCCAGAAGTTTTATAGTTAAATAAATTTTATATAAAATACAGTGAATAAAATAAAATAAATTTTGAATTTTTTAAAAAAAATATACAATATGGAACGTTTAAAAACAAAATATAAAGAAGTAATTATACCAAAACTAGTTAAACAGTTAAATTTAAAAAATATTCATCAAGTACCTAAAATTTCAAAAATTGTAATAAATAGGGGTTTAGGAGAAGCAGCATTAAATTCCAAAATATTAGATACTTCATTAAACGAAATTAGTTTAGTTGCGGGTCAACGTGGTGTCTTAACACGCTCAAAAAAAGCCATTGCAGCCTTTAAACTTCGTGCTAAAACAGCTGTTGGTATTAGTGTTACATTACGAGGAGATCGTATGTACGCTTTTTTAGATAGATTTATTTGTTTAGCTTTACCACGTATTCGTGATTTTCAAGGAATAAACCCTAAAAGTTTTGATGGGGTAGGAAATTATAGTTTAGGTTTAGAAGAGCAATTAATGTTTCCCGAAATTGATTATGATAAAATTGATCAAATTCGAGGTATGGATATTTCAATTATCACAACTGCAAAAACAGATAATGATGCATTAACTTTATTAAAAGAATTTGGAATGCCTTTTAAAAAAATATAAAAATATTATTTTAAAATAAAAATTAAAATTATGACAAATGATACTATTAGTGATATGTTAACACGTATACGTAATGCTAATTTAGCAAAACATGAAACTGTTGGCATTTTAAATACAAAAACAAATCAGAGAATAAGTGAAATTTTAAAAAAACAAGGATACATTGAATCGGTAAAAATATCATTAAACCCTTTAGATTTAATTGAAATAAAATTAAAATATAGTGGTAATTTAAAAAACCCTTGTATAACAAATTTAAAACGTTTAAGTTCACCCGGCCTTCGTATTTATTCTAATTATAAAAATATTCCAAGAATATTAAACGGTATGGGTACTGTTATTGTTTCAACATCAAAAGGTTTAATGACGGACCAAGAAGCTAGAAACAATAAAATTGGTGGCGAAGTATTATTTTCTATTTGGTAAATTGAATTTAGAAAAAGAAAATTTAATTGAAATGCAAGGTGTCGTGACTCAGTGTTTATCTAAGTGTGACTCGTTTCTAAGTAATTAATAAACTTAGGCATTAATATAAAAATTATTATATTAATAGAACTCTATTTTTAAATAATGGAATGAATATTAATTAATTTAAAAATATTAATTAATTTAAAAACATTATTACTAAAATTTCGACATGCTATATTATAAGTATGAAGCTCGATAAAGACGGTTTATTTTGACTTTCATTTGCCATCCCCCTTTCAACTTTTATACGATTTTTTTTAAAAGATTTTCATCAAAAGATTAAGGTTAATCCTCTGAGTATGGAGGAAGCAGAGGAAGCAGGGGAGTATAAATATAAAGCAAGGGATTTATAAGGACAGATAATAAATCGGGTATCTAAAATAAAGTCTATGGATAGAATATCTAATAAAGATTGACAAATCTACGAATATAAAAAATATATTTTTTGGTTTAGTAAGATTTTAGATTATGAATGACCAATTATTTAAGTATAAAAAATATATTTAGAGTAGATTCCTAATGACATTTTTGTATAGATAAAATTTAGGGAACGAGGAAAAATTTTATAATTTTTTAATATAAAATTAGAGCAGAAGTAAAATATCAAAGATACTAGTAATGATAGTTGAGAAATAACTTCTAATTAAAAAAATTAATTAATTTTTTTATAGAACGCCGTATGAAATGAAAGTTTCATGTACGGTGTGGAAACGGGGAAAAACAAATAAATTAATTATTAATTATGTTTACCTATGTTTATCGGAATATTTCGCGTAGAGCTTGAAAATGGTTTTCAAGTTATTGCGCACATTTCTGGGAAAATACGACGAAATTTTATTAAAATTTTATTAGGGGATTTAGTAATTATTGAATTGAGTCCATATGATTTAACACGCGGTAGAATAATTTATCGTTTTAAATCAAATAAAAAATAATAAATAAAAAAGAGAAAGAAAAATATATTAAAAAAAAAGTATTTAATTAAAATGAAAGTACGCCCTTCAGTTAAAAAAATGTGTGATAAGTGTCGTTTAATTCGACGAGGAAGAAAAGTTTTAGTTATTTGTAAAAACCCAAAACATAAACAACGTCAAGGTTAATTAAATAAAAAATAAAGTTATGGCAAAACAAATTCGAAAAGTTACATCAAAAAAAATAAAGTCTAATAAACTTCCTAAAGGAGTTGTTCATATTCAATCGACATTTAATAATACAATTGTTACAATTATAAATTTAAAAGGTAAAGTAATTTCTTGGTCTTCAGCAGGTTCTTGCGGTTTTAAAGGTGCAAGAAAATCTACTCCTTTTGCAGCTAAAACTGCCGCAGAAATTGCTGCAAGACAATCAATGGATCAGGGCCTAAAACAAGCCAAAGTTATGGTTAAAGGGGCAGGTCCTGGACGTGAAACAGCTATTCGTGGATTAATCGACGCTGGTTTACAAATCACTTTAATTAGAGATATTACAGGAATTGCTCACAACGGTTGCCGATCACCTAAAAAAAGACGTGTTTAATTAATATGTATTTATATATTTAATTAATTTTTAATTAAATATATAAATACATATTAATTAAAAATTAATTAAATAATATAATAAAATGAAATATACTTTAATATCATGTATTGATTCTAAAATTGTTAATTCAACAACATTTTATGGAAGATTTGAATTAGGTCCATGGAGTTCTGGACAAGCACTTACGATTGCAAATACACTAAGACGAGGCTTATTATCAGAATTACCAGGTACGGCGATTACTTTCGTTAAAATTATTGGTACATCTCATGAATATGATACTTTGCCCGGAATGCGTGAATGTATTTTAGATATATTGCTAAATATAAAACAGATTACTTTAAAATCTGAATTTAAATTTTTTTCACCACAAATAGGTTTTTTAAATGTTAAAGGTCCCGGTATTATAAGAGCTAGAGATTTAAAATTACCCTTTTTTATAAAATCAATTGATCCAGATCAATATATTGCTACTTTGAATCATAAAGGACAATTAAATATAAAATTTTTGATTCATTCTGGTAAAAAATATTTAACACATACACCTAGTTCGAAAAATTATTCAAAATTAGTAGAGTTATTAGAAAAACAAAAACCAACAAATTTACTATCAAATAATAAAAATATATTTTTATTTAATAAATATAAAAAATGGAAACAACAACGTGAATTAAATAAAAAACAATTTTTATCTAATTCTAATATATTAACAAATTCATTAATAAAAAAAAAATATAAGCTAATAAACTATATTTTTGACAATACACTGTCTGAATTTGATAAATTAGTATATAATAATAAAAATAATTACTTTGAAAAAATAAATAAAATTGATTTTGATAAGATAGGTTATTTTCCAATTGACGCTATTTTTTCTCCAATCAAAAAAGTTAATTATAAAATAGAAGTAAAAAATTCAATAACAAAAAAAGAAACAATATTATTAGAAATTTGGACAAATGGAACTATAGACCCACGTTCTGCAATTCATCAAACTGTTAAAATTTTAATTAACCTATTTTTGCCTTTACAACAATTTAAAATAAATTTTTTTAATCAACATAGAACAAAATTATATTTTAGTAAATTTAACTTTTTATACTTTAATAAAAAAATTATAAAATTAACTAATAGCTATTTTTATAAAAAAAAAAATAATTTTTTTATAATGAAAAATAATATTTTTTTAAATAAGTTCATTCAATTTAACAATATTAATTTTATTTTTTATAAAAATTATAATTTTCTAAATAAGTTTTTTTATTTTTATTTAATAACTAAAAATAAAAAATTAAAAAAATCTAATTTAATATTATCTAAAAAATTAAAAAAATCTAATTTAATATTATCTAAAAAATTAAAACATATAAATTTAAATTTAAAAAAATATAAAAAAAAACATACATTACAAAAAATTTATATAAATAAAAATGTAAAAAAAAATATTTTAGAATTTGATATTTTAAATTTAAAATTGACCTCACGCCTTTATTTTATTTTAAAAAAAATTAATATTAATAAAATTGGAGATTTAGTTTCATTTAAATCAAATTTTTTTTATACGTTTAATGATAAAATTTTTAATTTAGAAATTTTAAAAAAATACGACATGTTTGAATTAAAACAGAGTTTAAAGAAATATGGCATTATTATAATTAACAATTGATTTTAATAATTATATTATTTATAATATATATAATTATATTAATAAAAATTAATAAAATTTAATTTAGTCTATTTATGAAATTATTTAAATAATTATAAAAAAATGAGTAAAATTTACGATTGGTTTGAAGAACGTTTAGAAATTCAAGCAATTGCAGATGATATTACAAGTGTGCGATTCGTTTTTGGACGAAGTTTTTATCAATAAGATAAACTCGAATCCAAAGTATTATATCCAATATTTAATTTAAGGTAATTCGGATAATTAAGGATAAAATATAACTAAATGTTGATATTGGTGAAAATCCAATCCTCCCAGGGACGGGAGTGACGCCAAAAGTGCCCACAGTGCTATTTATTGATAGAGCTGAAGCTGGGAGACACAGGGGAATCAGAGGTGATTCGTAAAACACCACACTGCCTCTAGGTAAGTTACTATGCTTAAGTTAATCTGAAGCTTCTGAAAAAGCGTCTTAATATCACCTATCAGTTTTACGTATATATAGCTAGTTGGGTAACTATAATTAATCTTGCGTAGACGTACTTGTATCATATGCAGTCCCAAGACTATAGTAGGCGAATTGAAGAAAGCTAAGGTAACAATCAATCAACATTTGGAACGAAAAGAAACGAAAATCTATCTCCCCAAAGAACCCAAATTGGGTTTATTTAGGGTGGCTTTATTTAATAAATTTAGCTTATGGTAGTTTCGGGTAGGAAATGGCGTAACTGCCTGACGGTATAAAGACTATATTTACTATGAAGGACAAAATTTCATGATGGCTAAAGATCAAACTTATGCTGAGAAATGGAAAACTATACCTTGGTCAAAATTTGATCAAAATTTATTCCGGTTACAACATAGAATATACAAAGCAACTAAAGCGAAAAATTACAATCTCGTTAAGCGATTACAAACTTTGTTATTAAATTCTTCTAACGCAAGGTACCTTGCTGTTAGACAAGTGTCTCAATTAAATACTGGTAAGGAAATTGCTGGTGTCGATGGTATCAAATCCATTGCGTACAAAGAACGCTTTGCACTGACAGAAAACCTAATCGATTTATCGAATTGGGGTCACCAAAAACTTCGAAGGGTATATATACCTAAGCCAAATGGTGAAAAACGACCTCTAGGCATACCTACCATTAACGATAGAGCAGTTCAATGTCTTATCAAGTATGCTCTAGAACCGGTATACGAAGCTCAAGCATCCAGAGGATCATTTGGATTTAGACCAGGAAGGTCAACCTGGGATATTCAAAATAATATTTTTAAAAATTTGCAATCAACCTCACGAGGATATGAGAAATCTATTCTCGAACTTGATATTGAAAAATGTTTTGACAAAATTAATCATGAGAAACTTATGTCTATGATTATTCTACCACAATCAGCTAAGAATGTAGTATGGTCTGCTCTCAAAGCGGGTGTTTTAAAGGAAAGGGTAATCACAACAGAGGGTACTTCGCAAGGAGGTGTAATTTCCCCATTACTATGTAATATTGCATTAAATGGTATTGAAGACATATGGAATGAGCAATTCGCTAAAACCAGAATATATCAACGAGGTTACAGATACGCAGATGATTTGATATACTTTATAAAACCTCATGAGGATGCGACGACCTTAAGAAATAAAATTGATCTATTCTTATCGGATAGAGGGCTTAACATCAAAGAAAATAAAACGCAATTAGTTAAAGCCACTGATGGTTTTGACTTTTTGGGCTGGCATTTTAAGGTTAAACTTAACAATAAAAAGTTTGTTAGTTATCCTTCAGAAAAGAACTACAAACAAATGGTCCAAAGGATTAAATCCACAATGCGAGACACTCGATTCACCTTGAAAGAAAGACTTTCTAAAGTTAAAGTAATCTATCGTGGATGGTTTAATTACCACAAATACTGCGATATGGGACAAATCAACTTATGGAATATCAACTCATGGACAAATGAATATCTAAGAAAGAATAGCAAAATGGAACGAAATTTACGGGTAAAATGTGTCTCTGACATTTACACTGGCCATACCTTTAAAGTAAACGGTCACATACCTGCAATTCAAACCAAATCTCCTTATGACAACGACTGGCTCTATTGGGCAAGGCGGGGAAATAAAAGATTTTCTGGTCCAAAACTACGTTCAATTAGATTTCAAGAATTTAAGTGTAAAAATTGTAAAATACGTTTCAAAGTAGATGACATAATAGAACTTCATCATGTTGATGGAAATAACAAGAACAATAATGTCCGCAATCTTGTGGCATTACATCGTTCATGTCATTTACATAACCATGGTAGAAAAAAAAAAAATAAAAGTTTGCATGATTAATTTCTAATATACCAGGAGCCGTATGAGGTGAAAATCTCACGTACGGTTTTGAATTAGAGGTATCTCATATAAGCATTTATGTGAAATTGAGTATCGACTATAACAAATATGTTCCTCCTCATGTAAATATATTTTATTGTTTAGGCGGAATTACATTTACTTGTTTTTTAGTACAAGTAGCAACAGGTTTTGCGATGACTTTTTATTATCGTCCAACAGTAGCAGAAGCTTTTGCTTCAATTAATTACCTAATGACAGAAGTAAACTTCGGTTGGTTAATTCGTTCAATACACCGCTGGTCAGCATCTATGATGGTTTTATCAATGATTTTACACGTTTGTCGTGTTTATTTAACAGGAGGATTTAAACGTCCTCGTGAATTAACGTGGGTAACAGGAGTAACTATGGCAGTTTGTACTGTTTCTTTTGGTGTAACGGGTTATTCATTACCGTGGGACCAAGTAGGATACTGGGCTGTTAAAATTGTAACAGGTGTACCTGATGCAATTCCTGTTGTAGGAACAACATTAGTTGAATTATTACGTGGTGGTGTAGGTGTAGGTTAAAATTTTAGTTTGGCCCAAAAAATATATAGTATATATATATATATTTTTTCGAAGAAGGCTATATGCTGGAAAATTTTTTAGTTTTAAACAATACCAAAATATAAGCGGCAAAATAAAATAATTTTTATATTTTATATATAAGTCCTATTTTGGTCATAATTTGATTAAAATGTTAAACTAAATTTTAGATTTTAATATAGTTTATATTTATTTAACAAAAAAACAATCAGCAGGTAATTTACTTCTTTAATCTAATCTCTAATAAGATGGTGTAGAGTAAAAAACCTCAGAGACCATACGCCTTCTAAATTTTTCTACTATTATTTATTTAATTTATAAATTTTATAAAAATGCTTTTAATACAAAATCAAAAAAATACTTATGATATTAATGACTTAAAATGGAATGAATGGTTAGCTGGTGTTATTGATGGTGATGGATATTTAACTATTCAAAAAAATAAGGCTGCTGTATTAGAAATTACTATGCCTCTTAAAGACGAAAATTTATTAAATCAAATAAAGCAAAAACTAGGCGGAAATATAAAACGTCGTAAGCAAAGTTTTTCAATTAGATATAGACTAGGTCATAAAGATGGTATGCTTGAATTAATAAATCGTATTAATGGTAATATTCGTAATACAATTCGAGTTAAACAATTTAAAACAATTTGTTCTCATTTTAATATAGTTTATATAGAAGCGAAATCATTAACGGCAGACAATGCTTATATTTCAGGTTTTTTTGATGCGGATGGTACAATATGTATTCGAGTTAACAAAGCCTCTAAAGAAGATTCAATAAAGAGTGGTGTTTTTGGAAAAATTGATCGTTTAAAAAAAGCTCGTGGTAGCCATCAAATTGAAATATCAATTGCAAATAAGTATTTTGAAAATATCATAATCTTTAAGGAAGCTTTTGGATTTGGAACAATTCGAAAAGTGGGCAAAGATAGTCGTTATGAAACCCATATTTACACGATTAGTCTAAATAATATACCACAATTTATTGAATATACAAAAAAATATCCGCTTAGAAGTTCAAAAAAAAAACGGCTTTTTATGCTAAAAAAATATTTTAAATTAAAAAGTTTAAAAGCTTATTTAGCAGAAGAAAACACATTAAATTATAAAGCATGGGTTGATTTTTGTTATCTTTGGTATGATTATTAGAATATCAAAATCTAAACACAAAAAAATTAATTAAATAAGTAGTTAAAAAATTTAATGATATGGTCCACAAAAGAATCAAATTCTTTTTAGCAAGCAACATTAACACGTTTTTATAGTTTACATACTTTTGTTTTACCATTATTAACTGCAGTATTTATGTTAATGCATTTCTTAATGATCCGTAAGCAAGGTATCTCTGGTCCACTATAAAAATAATTCATATTAATACACAATAATTAATAATTGTTGTGTATTAATATATAAGTAGAGAAAAAATTATTATAAAAAAAAATTAAATATATTTAAAAATAAGGAGATAAAAAATGGCTGTTATTAAAAAACCAGATTTAACAGATCCAGTATTACGAGCAAAATTAGCTAAAGGTATGGGACATAATTATTACGGTGAACCTGCTTGGCCTAATGATTTATTATACATGTTCCCAGTTACTATTTTTGGGACATTCGCATGTGTTATTGGTTTAGCAGTTTTAGATCCTGCAGCTATTGGTGAACCTGCAAATCCATTTGCAACACCATTAGAAATTTTACCAGAATGGTATTTCTACCCAACTTTCCAACTTTTACGTACAGTTCCAAACAAATTATTAGGTGTTTTATTAATGGCAGCTGTTCCTGCAGGTTTAATTACAGTTCCGTTTATCGAAAACATTAATAAATTTCAAAACCCATTCCGTAGACCTGTAGCTACAACTGTTTTTTTAATTGGTACAGTAGCGGCAATTTGGTTAGGTATTGGTGCAACATTACCAATTGATATTTCATTAACTTTAGGTTTATTTTAAACATAAATAACATAAATACTAATTTCTATTATTATTTATATTTTGTGTAAGCTTTAAAGCTTACACAAAATATAAATAAATTGACAAAAAATATTTATTATATTATAATAATAATATATAGCCGGGATAGCTCAGTTGGTTAGAGCATAAGATTGAAAATCTTAGTGTCACCAGTTCGATTCTGGTTCCTGGCATTTTATCATTGCATTTTAATAAAATATAATTAAAATTAAATAATTATAAACAATTGAAATGTTAATATTATTTTTTTTTTATAAAATATTATGCCTATTGGTGTTCCTAAAGTACCTTATCGTTTACCTGGAGAAGAAACAGCTCAATGGGTTGATTTATACAATCGCTTATACCGAGATCGTATTTTATTTTTATGTCAAGATTTAGATGATGAATTAGCAAACCAATTAATTGGTATTATGTTATATTTAAATGCAGAAGATAAATCTCAAGGAATTTTTCTTTATATTAATTCTCCAGGTGGTTCAGTAACATGTGGTATTGGAGTTTACGATGCTATGAATTATATCCAATCAGATGTAACTACTATTTGTATTGGAACAGCGGCATCAATGGCTTCTTTAGTTTTAGCTGGGGGAACTCGTGGTAAAAGATTAGCTTTACCTCATTGTAGAATTATGATTCACCAACCAGCAGGTGGTAGTCAAGGTCAAACGTCACTTGTATTATCAGAAGCAGAAGAAATGCTAAGAATTCGTGATGAAGTTGTTTCAATTTATTCTAATAGAACAGGCCAAACATTAGCTCGAATATCTAAAGATATAAATAGAGATCAATTTATGTCTGCACATGAAGCAAAAAAATATGGTTTGGTTGATCAAATTGCTTCATCAGTATTAAAATAATTTAGTTATTAGTTTTTTATATAATAAAAAAAAATTAATAAAAAAAATGGAATCTAAAAAAATATGTCAATTTTAGCTTGGGTAAAAAAAAAACGTAAACAAGAATTATTAATAAATAATTCATCTATTTCAAAACAAGAATTAGAAAAAAACAATTTAGAAATAAATAACTCTAATGATAATGCATTATGGACTCGTTGTGATTATTGTGGTGTTATTCTTTATATAAAACATCTTAAAAAGCAACATTATGTTTGTATTGAATGCGGATCTAATTTAAGAATTAATAGTACTGATCGAATTGAAAATTTAATTGATTCAGGTTCATGGCGACCATTATATGAAACAATTTCACCATGTGACCCTTTAAAATTTAAAGATAAAAAAACCTATCCAGATAGATTACAGGAAGCTCAAAAACGAACAAGTTTTCAAGATGCTATTCAAACAGGGACAGGACTTATAAATAATGTTCCCGTTGCTTTAGGTGTTATGGCATTTGACTTTATGGGTGGTAGTATGGGATCGGTTGTTGGTGAAAAAATAACTAGATTAATTGAATATGCAACTAAAAAAGGTTTAACACTAATTTTAGTTTGTGCGTCTGGTGGTGCTCGAATGCAAGAAGGTATTCTAAGTTTAATGCAAATGGCAAAAATTTCTGCCGCTTTACATATACATCAATCTTGTGCAAAGTTATTATATATTTCTATTTTAACTTCACCTACTACAGGTGGTGTAACTGCTAGTTTTGCTATGCTAGGAGATTTAATTATTGCAGAACCGAATGCAGTGATAGGTTTTGCTGGACGTCGTGTAATTGAACAGACTCTTAAAGAAAAATTACCTGATAATTTTCAAACTTCAGAATATTTATTACATCACGGTTTGGTTGATTTAATTATACCAAGATGCTTTTTAAAAAATGCATTATATGAAATAATGAATTTTAATAGACAGGCTCCGTATAAAAAATTAGGTTATATTCCTGTAATAAACTAATTTTTTTTTTATAAAAAAAAAAATTTAAAATTTTAATATGAATTTATGAATAGTAATTTAATTCGTCGTTATGTTGTCGTTGGTTCAAGAAGAACAAGTAATTATATTTGGGCTATTATTTGCGCTATTGGAGGTATAGATTTTCTATTAACTGGTTTATCAAGTTATTTTAATTCAAATATATTACCAATAATTCACGCAGATAATATTATTTTTTTCCCTCAGGGATTAGTAATGTGTTTTTATGGTTTATTAGCCATTCTTTTTAGTTGTTATCTAGGTTTAACTATTTTATGGAGTGTTGGTGGCGGGTTTAATATTTTTGATAAACAAAATGGTGTAGTTCGAATCTTTCGCTGGGGATTTCCTGGTAAAAATAGACGTATTGACTTAACTTATCCAATTGATGAGGTTACAGCAATTCGTTTAGAATTAAAAGATGGTTTAAATCCTCGTAGAACCATTTATCTTTGTGTAAAAGGTCAAAGACAAATACCGTTAACACGAGTTGGGCAACCAATGACATTAGAAGAAATTGAAGTATTGGCAGCTGAATTAGCGCAATTTTTGCAAAAAGACTTAGTTTAATATGTTTATTTCTAACTTTTAAAAGTTAGAAATAAACATTTTTAGTTTTTATAATTTTATATGTATAATAACAATAATATTCGTTTTAAAAGTAAGACAAAACTTCCTCGTTCTATTGAACCTGTTGGAATTATACCACGATCTATCATTAGAACTTTAAATAGATTTTTAACACAACTTTTTCAAAATTCTAATACTTTAGTAATTGAAGAATTTCGTATTTCTAGATATCAAATTTTAGTTTCTTTACAGTCATTATTAAGTTTAATTTTTATTCCATTAATAATAAATTTTTTAGCTAAAACTTTTATTTTAATTCCTTTAACTGATTATTTATGGAATAAACAACAAGATGATATATTTTTAAATTCTTATTTAGAAAAGGAGGCGTTAACTGAGCTTCAAGATTTCGAAGAAGTTTTATATTTTGATTATTTTTTAACTCCTACACGATATGAAACACCAAATTGGGCTACCTATGAAACAGGTTTTAATGCATTAGAATTTCCAGTAATCCTAAAATCTCAAATTCAAAAAAAAACATTAGATTTAGCAAATAATTATAATCAGAAAAGTATAGAAGCATTAACTAATTTTTTTGGGGATTTAATTACATTTGGAACTTTAATTTTAGTTATTATTATTTTAAAACCACAAATTATTATTTTTAAATCTTTTTTAGTTGAATTTATTTATAGTTTAAGTGATACTTTAAAATCAGCTTTGCTGATTTTAAGTACTAATCTTTTAGTTGGTTTTCATTCACCTCGTGGATGGGAATTATTTTTAGAATTCTTTTTAAATAGGTTTGGTTTCCCGCCAAATGAAAATTTTATTTTTTTATTTGTTGCAACATTTCCCGTTTTATTAGATACTATATTCAAATATTGGATTTTTCGTTATTTAAATAAAATTTCACCATCAACTGTAGCCACATATCATGCTATGATTGAATAGTTAATTTATATTTTTATATAATTTTTTACATTATTATTTTATAATATGTAAAAAATTATATATTAGTATTTGATAATAGTGTAAAAAATTATATACTATATACTAGTAAACTTAAAAGTTATTTCGGGATGTAGCGCAGTTTGGTAGCGCACCTGTTTTGGGTACAGGTGGTCGCAGGTTCGAATCCTGTCATCCCGAGTTTTTATAAAATAAATAGTAATTTAGTTTTTATAAATATTATAATATTTATAAAAACTAAAATTAAAATTTCTTATTTTTATTATTAAAATAATTATTTGTATAAAGCGATTCCTAAACGAACAGCAAAAATACCATTAATTAATGCAATAAATAAAGCAATAAAAATTTGGTTTTCTAAAATCATAATTTTTCCTTTATTTTTTAATTTATTTTTTATAATTAATTATTTATTGACTAAATAATTAAATTTTTATAACTTTTGATGAATCCTTTGATGACGCCCTTGCTTTTGCAATTTGAAAAAAAAGTTTGTCCTCATAGGAATATGCATATAGCAAGCAGCAAAAGAAAAGTTTATTATAATCCGTTATCTGTTTGTGTTGATAATAATACAATAACTAATGGACCTGCAGCAACAATAAATAATAATGATGTCAATTGAAGTATAATTTCGAAATTCATTTTTTTTTTAGTTTAATTTATTAAAATTATTATATCTATTTGATTAATAGAAATAAATATTGCAATTAATTTACTAATATAAAAAAACTATATATATATTTATATAAGTTATTTTATATTAATTTAATTAACGAAAACTTACTGAAGCTTGCCAAACAAAAGCTAAAAGTAAAAAAAATACCGGAATAATAGGTAATATATCTACGATAGGATCAAAAGGTGCATATGCTTCAGGTAATTTTGCTAATAAAAAAGTCATACTAAAATATTTTTTTAATATAAATATTATTTTTTAACAACTATACTGAATACTAATATATAAATTAAAAAATTTAATTTTTTAATAAATAAAATATAAAAATATTAAAGAGATGATCCTAAACCTGAATATGAACCATAAAAGAAAATGGCTAATAAACCAATAGCAGCAACTCCTACTACAACACCTACAAGCCATAAAGGAATACGTCCAGTTGTTCCAGTATTTGACATTTATTTAACCTTCATTTAAATTTTTTTATTTTGTTAATTATTATTAATAATTAAATAATAATTAAATAATAATTAAAACAAAATTTTTATTATAATAATTTATTTTTAATTAATATTAATTAAAAATATAACTCGAAAATAAAACAGCTAATACAAAAATAAGTAATAAACCCCAGTATAGACTTGTACGATTTAATTCTACAGTTTGTTTATTTGGGTTTGGTTTATTCATAACCTTAAAAATCCTTCGTAATAAAATGATTTTCTTTTAAAAATAAAAGAAATAGATAACCTTTATTGTTTATTTTGCCTTTGAGTAATCAACTTTTATACGATTTTGATGACCCCCTTGGATCAAATCAAATCAAATAAAATCAAAAAAATTTATATTCCTTGGCCTTGGGAAAGCAAGGTAATTTGAAGCAAAGGAAATAAAGTTTATATTAACGTTGAATAAATTGCATAGCTGTAATAGCGCCTAAAAAGAAAACTGTAGGTACAGCTAAAGCATGTACAGATAACCAACGAACAGTGAAAATTGGATAAGTATATGTTGATTTTTTTGATGACATAATTAATAAATTGTTAAAAATATTTTAAAATAATTAAATTTAATTATTTTTTTAATTAATTGCTGATAATTGTTTTACTTGTTCTAATGCATTAAAACGATCCGTAATTAATGGAGCTTCTTGACGATCTTCTGTAAAGTATTCATTTGGACGTGGTGTACCAAAAACATCATAAGCTAAACCGGTACTTACAAATAGCCAACCAGCAATAAATAAAGAAGGAATTGTAATACTGTGAATAACCCAGTAACGAATACTTGTTAAAATATCTGAAAACGGGCGTTCTCCTGTAGTTCCTGCCATTTTTTAACTCCTTGAAATAAAAAATAAAATTAAATTATTTTGTTTCATTTTTATATTTTTAATAAAAAAGTGGGAGAAACAACCCAGTTTTTTAAATATTATAATTTTTTTTTTATTTAAATTCAAATATTCCAAAAACTTAATTAGTTGACAAGAAACTCTATTTTTTATACAATAGTATTTATATTTTTTATAAAAAATATTATAAAAAAAGCGGAGTTCGTATAGTGGTAATACCTCAGCCTTCCAAGCTGAAGCTAGGGGTTCGATTCCCCTACTCCGCTACTATGTATATATAAAGTCTATAAAACTTATAAATTTGACTAATATTTAAAATATTATTAAAATAATATTTAAGGAAAAATAAAAAATGTTTTTTCTTAAATATTATATAATTATTATTATTAAAATAAAAAATGGCAAAAAAAAGTTTAATTGCACGTCAAAAAAAACGTGAAAAATTAGTTGATAAGTATAAAATAAAACGTCAAACTTTAAAAACAAAAATAAAACAAGAGAAATTTTTAGATGAAAAAATAAATTTATATAGTAAATTACAAAAACTACCTAGAAATAGTTCCGCTACTAGACTTAACAATCGTTGTTTAATTACAGGACGTCCGAAAGGCTACTATAGAAATTTTGGATTATCGCGCCATGTTTTAAGAGAAATGGCCCATAACTGTTTATTACCTGGATTATCTAAATCTTCTTGGTAATAATAAAATAGAAAAGCTTCTTTTTAAAAATTTAATATATAATTAATTTTTTATTAATACTTCCTTTGCTTTTGTTATATCCAAAAGGCAAAAGAATCAAGCAAAAATTAAAATTTTTATTTAAAAAATATATATATATAAACTATGGCTCGCGAAAAATTTGAAAGATTAAAACCACATGTTAATATTGGAACTATAGGTCATGTTGATCATGGTAAAACAACATTAACTGCTGCTATTACTATGGCACTACAAAAATTTAGTGGAAACAAGGGTAAAAAATATGATGAAATCGACTCTGCACCTGAAGAAAAAGCACGAGGAATTACTATTAATACAGCGCACGTAGAATACGAAACAGAAAATCGTCATTATGCCCATGTTGATTGTCCTGGTCACGCTGATTATGTTAAAAATATGATTACAGGTGCAGCTCAAATGGATGGCGCTATTCTAGTTGTATCAGGTGCTGATGGCCCTATGCCACAAACGAAAGAGCATTTGTTATTAGCTAAACAAGTAGGTGTTCCTAATATTGTTGTTTTTTTAAATAAAGAAGATCAAGTAGATGATGCTGAATTATTAGAGTTAGTTCAATTAGAAGTTCAAGAAACACTTGATGCTTATGAATTTCCCGGTGAAGATATACCTATTGTAACAGGTTCGGCTTTACTAGCACTAGAGGCGTTAATTGAAGGTACTGATGTTTCTGATAACAAATGGGTTAATAAAATCTATGATTTAATGAAAGAAGTTGATAATTATATTCCAACTCCTGAGCGTGAAACAGATAAAACATTCTTAATGGCAATAGAAGATGTATTCTCTATTACTGGTCGTGGAACTGTTGCAACTGGACGTGTTGAACGTGGTGTTTTAAAAACAGGTGAAACAGTAGATCTTGTTGGATTAGGGGATACAAAAAATGTAACAGTTACTGGATTAGAAATGTTCCAGAAAACTTTAGATGAAACAGTTGCGGGAGATAATGTAGGTGTATTACTTCGAGGTGTTCAAAAAGATGAAATTCAACGAGGTATGGTAATTGCTGCTCCAAATTCAATTGAACCTCATACAAAATTTGAAGCACAAGTTTATGTTTTAACAAAAGACGAAGGTGGTCGCCACACTCCATTTTTCCCAGGTTACCGACCTCAATTTTATGTTAGAACAACTGATGTTACAGGTAAAATTGAAAACTTTACAGCAGACGATGGATCTGAAACAAAAATGGTAATTCCAGGAGATCGAGTAAAAATGGTTGTTGAATTAATTCAACCTATTGCTATTGAAGACAATATGCGTTTTGCAATTCGTGAAGGAGGTCGTACTGTTGGTGCTGGCGTAGTTTCTAAAATTTTAGAATAATTAAAATTTTTATTTATAAAAAGAAAAAATGAAATTAAATAAATTAATTAAACATATTGAATCAGATTATTTAAAACCGGACTTACCTTCGTTTAAAATTGGAAATACTGTTTCAATTGATGTTTTAATACAAGAAGGTAATAAAAAAAGAATTCAATCTTATAGCGGTAAGATAATATCGCAGCATTTAGCTGGGTTGAATTCAACTATTACAGTTAGAAGATTATCAAAAGGTATAGGCATTGAAAGAATTTTTCCAATCCATTCACCAGATATTAAATCAATAAATCTAATTGAAAAGTAAAACAAATTAAAATAAAAAACAACAAATAAAAAACAACAAATCTGTTGTTTTTTATTTTAATTTCTAATATAATACTACTATAACTATTTTTTATGAAAAATAAGCCTTCTTAACTCAATTGGTAGAGTATCGGTCTTGTAAACCGAAAGTTAGCGGTTCGACTCCGCTAGAAGGCTATTAAATATTTTAAACAATTATTATTATTACTAATATTGTAAAATTTTTTTTATTTTAATTAAATTTTTATTTGGTTTTTATAATAAAGCAAATATTTTGGTTATGGCAAGATTTATATTTTTTAGTTTATTAATAAAAGTAGGGATAACAGGTAAAAGCACTTAAAGCCCTTTATTATAAAGGGATTCAAGGCGCTGACCTAAGTAATACCACTGCTATTTTAAAAACAAGGGAAAAATTACAGCGTGGGAATGGAACCAAGTATAAAACTTTCTTCCGATCCGGTAAGGGATATTGTTATAAAAGAAAAGCTCGCGAAAACTTGGTTGTATTCTCCCTTTAATAAAGGTATTCAAGGGCTATCAAAATATGTTAAGGATGTCCAGAGGGAGTATGGGAATGAACCCTTGTATACCTATCCCTCTAACAAAGGCCCTAACGAAGCAACAAGTCCGAAACTCTTCTTCTCCTGGGATCCGGTTAGTTTCGGATACTTTGGTTGCCATAGAATTCCTTTGTATCTATAAGGTTTTAGATGTTATTCTTTCTTCGAAGAGAAAAGATTTAATAATCCCGACTCTAATTGAAGCAGACGGTTTATCAGTCCTGGGATTGAGCGAAGGAACCTTGGATGTTGAAGGTCTTGGCGAGGAGTTAAATCAGGCACTTACGCCATTTGGTGAAAAGCTATATGGACTTGGGTGTAAAGTCGAAGTAGGCGTTCTGGCCACTCCTGTCGAGGATGATAATAAAGAGTCTTACTCTTTATTATCAATACCGTCGGGTTCGGATAGTGTGGTAAACTTGTCAAAAAGTGTGGTCAACTTGGGATAAAGTGAGGTAGACTTGTCAGAAAGTGTGGTAAACTTATTTCAGAGGTGAGGGGTACTTATTTTAGAGGTGTGGGGAACTTGATCGAAAATGTGTTTGAAAAAAGCCTGTACATTATTAATTAGTTCTCTATAAATAATAAAATAATAAAATAATAAAATAATTAAATAATTAAATAATTAAATAATTAAATTATTAAATAGAAAAATAATTAAATAATTATTAAATTTAATAAAATAATTAATAAAATAATTAATAAATTATGTTTAATAACTAATTGGATAAAAATGCTTAATTATTTTATTTAATAAAAAATGATTAATTATTTTATTAAATAAAAAATGATTAATTATTTTAATTCAATAGCTAATTCGCATAATTAAATAATAAAATAAGTAAAGAATTAAATAATAAAATAATAATAAAATAAAATTTAATTTAATAACTAATTGGGATAAAATAATAAAATAATAAAATAATAAAATAATAAAATAATAAAATAATAAAATAATAAATTTATTAATTATTTTAATTCAATATTTGTTTATTATGGAATTATTTAATTATTAATAAACAAATAATTTATTAATAAACAAATAATAAATAAAGGAATTAAATAAATAAAAGAATTAAATAAATAATTAATTGGGATAATAAAAATTATTAATAAAAAATAATTATTAATTATTTTCAATATAATACTGAAATAATTAAATAATAAATTGGGGGGAAATAATTAAATAATTAAGTAAAAGAAGTAAATAAATAAAATTATTTAAAGTGTAAAAAGCACTCTCGGGTAAGAAACATTCCTCGGAAAAATCTCTTATTCTATCGGGCCATCGTCTACCTATTTGTGTATTCGTCTTAACCTTTTTTACATCTTCCTGTACCTTTAATAAAAGGGATTCTGAAAATAGCTTATTGAATTGACTATTAACATTCCCTACCGAATTTTTCCAGAAACAAATAATCAGAGGTCTTAGCATAAGACTGACGTTTAAGTCCTCATATGGTCTATCCGGATAGTAAGTCTTCGGTAAGTCAATAAATTGTATTAAACCAAGAACTTCTTTTAAAGAACACCAATTCTTCTTTAAAGAAGAACATACTTGAGTTATGTCGGTATATCCTTCAAGTTCATCGAAAGAACAATAATCGAATTTTGACAAATCAAAGTTAAGAATATCAAAATCAATAATAAAATTTTCGCGTTTAGAGAAAATATCCGGTTGTTGGCCTAAGGTCTTGATATAATTATCTTTTACATGGGCCCATGAAATATTTTTTAAAAAATTAATTTTTTGATTTGAATAACCCTTATATAATTTATAATCAGCTCCACTTATTTTCATGACAACTGAATCATTTTTAGGGTTATACGGAAAAGATTCAGAGTTCTGATTATCTGTTCCCTCACGGGGTTTATAATGGAGCGGCACACCTACATCGTCTTTAATGGAATTGGTTCCTTTTTGATAAACAGTAGGATCTCCCTTATGTGATAAAAAAGATGTAGTAACCTCAGGTATAGGTGTTACAATATTAGTAAAAGGTGTTTTAATAGATTCCATTTGTAAACTAATTTCACCAGAAGGTGTTTTTATCGGACCAGATTCCCTGTCGCTCTGGTCAATTATCAAGCTTGTCTCAGAGTTTTCTTTTACCAATCTATTAACAGTAGAATTGTGTCGCGATTTAAAGCTCGGTAAATATGATCCTGATTGTCCATTATTTACATCAAACCTATTGGCTATTAAACCACTGTGAAAAACAAAGCTACGTAATAGATAATCTCTACTGACAGCACTCAATTTTTCGTAATGATCGTCCAAATAATTACTTAAAATGATTTGTTCAGGCGGGTCTTCTAATGCATCCGTAAATTTATTCAAACTTTCTACCCGGTGATTCTCTATTGCCAGATTTTGAGAAATATAAACCTGATTTTCCCAAGGAATGGTATTGAATTGTTCGAGAATACCAAATATAGCGGGACATCTAAAATATTCCGCAAATGAAATATCTACCTGAACTAATGAATGTTTTTGACTATTTTCACAGGGTTTTACAAAAATATTCCAATTGATTTCTGAACTACCTTTCTCAAGAACCCCCTGCCATTCACCATAATAAGGATCAAATTGTCTAAGAAGACTGGATTCCCTCATTACTTCCCAGCTTTCGCGGTTTCTCCATTCAATTCCTAGAAACGAAACCCCCTCTTTGCTACGTATTGTAGTTTCAAAAGGATACTTGTATAACCCCTTTAAATGAACTAATACTTCATCTAAAAACAGCCCGTAAAAATCAGTATTTAAGGCGATATTTTTAAATACGTGATCTGGATTAACCGTAAGCCAGTTTAAGTATTCAAAAAATAACTCTTTACCTGATAACTGAGGTAGTTTTTTCTTTTCCCCAAAAGTTTCGTATTCTTCCCGCATAGCGTTTAAAAATTTATTATCACCTATCTTTTTAAAAAAATGATTAACTTTTGTAGGGTCAATTAAAAAGATATAGGTTTCTGGGAAAGGAGACTTATATGGGTTTCTGTAAGTAAAATATACCTCAAAAAGGGTGTTCTGAAGATTGTCTTCTAAAGGGTGGCTATAAGATATTTTTTTCTTATTACCCAGCATGAAAAATCCATCTTCCCTATTAAAAAACTCAGTGGCATACATAAAATCCAGAATATCAAGCCTAAAATTTTCTGTTTTAAAATCTTTAATGCTTAATATAGGCGGCTTCCGATTAAAGTAGTCCCTTGAAATGGTACTTATTGTTTTTGCAAATAAATAACCTACAATTTTTTGGAAAGGCTTAACCTGTTCTGACAATTTTATACGCTCTTCTAAAAACTGTCTAATAGGCCCCACCTTATTGATATTGATAGGTATTTGAAAATCCCCGTAAATGAGATTTGATTTCAAAGTACCATAAACCGATTCACTACCGGAATACTTTAAAAGATCAACGCGAGGTTGTTCTCTTAATTTTTCAGGGACGGTCAAGGCCCAGTAGATAATATCTTCTTTAAACCTTTGTAAAAAATCTGTAAAATTAAAAGGTCCACTGAAGTAAGGGTTTTCTTGTATAACTACAAATTCCAAGGGCACGGTTAACATTCGAGAACTTAGGGCTTCATCATTAATTACCCCCATAGCTCTTTCAGGAGGGTAGTTACTTGTCATAAAAATAGTCCCTGAAAAACAATTTGAAACGTTTGTATGTTCAAACTTACGTTCAGTTTGTATAAAGTCTCGACCTTGCCATTTTTTTAACTCACTTACGTTTTTTAAATAAGTTACGTCGCCCATGTAAATTATTTTAAGATGAATTAAATTTGACGCTTCAAACGGTTTATTAAGTGCTTCAAAATTTGCCGCTTTCATATCATCGTTATGAATTGATTTTATAAAATCAGCAATCGAACTTTTACCTGTTTTTGGTCCGCCATAAATATATACAATTTGCTGGGATCCTTTATCAGGGAATATTAACTTATTAAATGCAAGTCTAAGAAGATTTATTCTTTCAGTGCTATACCCACAAATTGCAGAAATCACTGCTATAAAAGTCTAAATGATAATTTCCCTGTCTTAACGCAAAAGGTAAGATGTTTGTTAAAAAATCATTTTTATTTGAATAATAAATTTTTTTATTCACGAGATCAAGAGTTTTACCAATGAAGGCAGATTTTTTGGTAAAAGAAGGTGTAGTTATTTTCACAAATTCTGCCAATTTGTCGAAAAAATTTTTTTTTTTGACATAATATATCCAGCCAAACTTGCATTTGGTTGTTGTAACATAATGCTGACTGCCATTTGATTAATATAATCACCGGAATCCTTTTTCCAAAGATTATCCTCCGAATCCTGAAAAATATAAAAACTATCAATAAAAACAAGTTTACCGGCTAGTTTAGAATGTTTTAAAAAATATAAAATTACCTTAGCATCGATCGGTAATTGATTAATTTTAAAAGCTGGCTGATAAACGACCTTATCAAGCATTGTGGGGTCGAGCGTTTTTAAATCCTGTATTTCCAAATGTTGAAGGTTTTCTACCTCCTCTAGATCCCTATCAAGTTCTTCCCTACCCTGTATCCCTTGTTCTCCAACCCTTAGATCTTCTTCTTTGGTAGGGTTATTAAATAGACTATCTCTTAATACAGTATTTAAGAGTTCATTTTCATCAACTGGGTTTTCTGTTGCCCATTTATTTAAATTCATAGTAAGCTTTTTATTAGCATACGTTTTTGAATATGAGTATAAACGGTTATTTCTTTCACCTATTGGTATGACGGAATCCGGGGGGATAGGAATATCAGGTTGTATACCGGATCTGATATGCGATTGGGTGTCTAATAATAGATTCCCCATAAACCTAGTCGTTTTTTGTATATTCACAAAGACTTGATTTAGCACTTCGGGGGTAAGGAGTGCTATTTGATAAAGTGTATCTTTATCTGGATAATTATAGTCCCGACCTATTATTGTTAAATTTGAATTTGAATTCAAATTATTTGAAAAAACTTCATATTTAACACCCAAATTACTATAAACAGTTTTTTGTTTGAGAAGATAGTCTCCCTCGCAAAAAATATGAAAACCGTGTTTCGTTTCTTGGATCGTTTCTATGCATCCTCCCGATATTTTAGGATCTTTAGCTAATATTTGATACAAAAATTTTTTAAAATTTCCTTTTAATAAAACTGTGTTAATATTATTCTTTGGAAAATCAATATCAATTAAATATTCACCGTCCAAAAAATTCTTTGTATTTATGCCCTTCGTTAAATCCTTTTAACGAGTTATTAACGTCAATACCTGTAATTAGGTTAAAAGGTCCTGCAGGGTTTTTCTTTGCCTCCGGTTTAATAAGAAAGACTGCTTGATTGGCATATCTAGCAATTAAGTACGTTGAAAGATTGCATTTTATTTGAGAATTCATAGTTTATTTAAATTTTATTTTATTAATTATTAATAACCTAAATTACGATGTTTTTTAGGTTATTAATAAAAATTGACATGACTACTACCAAAGGAATCATCGCTTCTTTGGCTTGTTTTGTAGCGTCTTCTTGTTTTTTCAATTGCTCACGTATTTTATCCTGATCATTAGTGTAAATTATGTCACCAGATTGGTTTTTAGTTTTAATCAATCCAAATTTTTCTTTGGATTCTTTTAAATCTTTTATCTTTTGTTTACCTTCTATGAATAAAAGATATGCTATAACTAAACGTCTAACTAAACTGATTAAGATAAACAACGGAATTGAATATATAAAAAAGGCAAACGTTATTTTTAGTATAGGAAATGCCCAGAAGGGAACAAATGATTTGACCATACTCAAAAAATCTTGAATATAATTATTAAATGTTTCGTATATACCCGATATACCATTTGTAACCCCTTTTATTAGGTCTTCTAAATATTTAGAAAATTTGCTAAAAAATGGTTTTTTCAAAAAAGGTTCCGCATAAAAAGGAAAGCTTAAATACAAACTTCCAATTGCAAATAAGATAAAACGAATATTTTTGAAAATAAATAATAAAAATAATTTTAATAATCTAAAAAAAGGCAGAAACCAATTAGACAAGGATCCTAGAGTAGAAATCACTGCTCCTGCGGTCTTCGGATTCTTTTTTATCCAATCTAAAATTCGCTTACCCCAATTTTTGACCCATTGGATAAAACGTTTAAATCCTTCACGGATATATTTTATCAAGGCCTTTGCAATTTTTCGTATAAAAGCTAAGATACTAGCAATCAAAATACCTATAGGCGTATCCTTAACACTACGTCTAGTACTTTTTGAGATTGCCTCAACTGATTTAAGCAGATTTTTTAAAAAATAAAATAATACTCCTAAAAATGCACCAATTATTAGAGGCTTGAAATAAAATGGTAGCCCATCAAAATAGGGATTACCATAAGCAAGAGGTGGAAAATTTATACCCCCATTTCCTGAATCACCGCTACCTGAAAGAGCCCCCGAATCCGTTAAAAGGGGAATTTATTAAAAAATCAGAGTTTATCGGAAAATCCCCCCCAGCCTCGGTATTCATGTTTTTAATTGACGGATCTGGTAAATTTTTCCCTATTTTGCTTGATCTAATATTGCGTACAACGGCCCTAATACCCGCTCCTGTTACACAAGCCCCCGCAATCCCACCAATTAAATAAATTGATGTTCGAGCAATTTTATTTTTAAATTTTGCCCGGTCTTCTAGGATTTTTATACGCAACTCGTCCCCAATTTGCATACGCATCTCTTGACCGATTTCTTTACGCAACGCTGCTTCAATTTGTGGAAGACCTGCCTGTACACCCTTATCAATGAAGCCAGAACCTGAAGAATCTCTGGTTCCAGGGGGGTAGCTAATGCTAAGGGGACCGCTACTTGTATTTTCAGGTGAAACACCTTCTGATTCTAACACCGATTCCCCCGATTGCAACACCTTTTCCCCCGATTGCAACACCGAAATTTCTGGCACCAGATTAGTTCTGTTACCAATCCCTCGGTTTCCTAAACCTTCTTCGCCTCCCGGCGAATTAAGTAATGGTTGCTGAGATGGATTTAATTGCCCATCTAACTCACCACCTCTCGGGACCATATGTAAAGGATCAAATGCTTCTGAGCCCTGGGCATCAGTTCGGGATCCGATATCTTTGACTATAGTTTGAGGGCTATTGCTAGATGACTCCCCCTGCGTAGGGGGAACAGGTAATAGCGTAGAAGGAAGACTGCTAGATCCTTCTTTCATAGAAGCCCCTATATTTGTAATCATCAAGTAAAGTAGAGGAATATTCTTTACTAACTTTAAAATTGAATCAAGAACTAATTCTTGGTTCATCAATGTTAAATTAATCTTAGCAATTTCTTCTAAGATGTCTTTACCCAAAGTCTTTTGAATTTCCTGAAAAAGATTATTCAAAGCATCGGGGTTTTTTATAAAATAATTTACTATTTCCTTAACAAAATCAGGAGCATTTTCCAAGTCAAGACGTTCCATATACTCCTGAGCTGTTTCGATTCTTTTAACCAAAACAACGTTTAAATAAATAAAAAATCTAATTGCCGAACCGAAATTTAAGGCATAGTAAAAGAAAAAGCAAATTTTAGCTAAATTAAATTATTTTGCTTATGGTATAGGGTTCTGTAGCGATCTACAGGAAGTTTTATCAATCAAAGGGATACATTAAAATATTTAGACAATATGGGATTTAGTATAAACCCCAGCTTTTATCTATTTACTAAAAGTAAACGTCTCCTTGAAATTATAGAAAAATTGTCAAAGAAGAGACCTTCTCTTGACTACGACATAGATGGGGTAGTTATCAAGGTAGATAATTTCCTTTTACAGGATAAGATTGGGGAAAATAACAAAGCTCCAAATTATGCAATCGCTTATAAGTTCCCTGCGGTTATTTGTGAGACTATATTATTAGGTATCCTTTTTCAAGTTGGACGGTCAGGCGTGATTACCATTACCCCAGTTGCGAAATTAGAAACAGTAGAAATTGGTGGCGTAAAGATAAATAGAGCGACTCTACACAATTTTATTTATGCCGAAATCGAAAGATTAGACATAAGAGTTGGCGATATTGTTTTCTTGGAGAGGGCGGGAGATGTTATACCAAAGGTAAATGGGGTAAACCTTAAGAAGAGACCACCAAAGCTGAAGAAGTTTATTAAGCCGTCGTATTGCCCTTCATGCAATAGCCTGCTTGTCTTAAATAAAACCGGTAATCAGTTATATTGTCTAAATAAGTTTAAAGAAGCAGTTAATTGAATCAATTAAGCATTTTGGCTCACCTGATGGACTTAATATTAAAGGCCTTGGTGATCGAGTTATAAGTGAATTAGTTAATACTGGGCTTGTAAGAAATATCTTGGACTTGTATAATTTAGCGGATAAAAAGCAAGAAGTACTTCGCTTAACACTCCTAAAAGAGAAATCCTTTAATAACTTAATAAAGGAGATCCAAAGCAAGCGTCATACAAGATTACAAAATTGTATATGTTTTAAGACTTAAAACATAACTTTTATTATTACCTATTTGTTATATTTATTTTTATGTTTTAAAAAATATTTACTTTTATTGCCTTTGGATTGTTTTGCTCCCTTGCGGGAAAGGATATTCAAAATAAAATTTTTTTGATAATCAAAATCTTAGTTATATATGTCTTTAATTGAATTATTTTTATTAAAAAAAATTTTTATTTGTATTATTTATTATTTGTATTATTTATGTTATGTATTAATTATCACTTTTAAAAAAGTGATAATTAATAAAAAAAAAGATTAACCATTGATTGAAGGAGCTTCAACTGATGCTAAATCTAATGGGAAGTTGTGAGCGTTACGCTCGTGCATTACTTCCATACCTAAGTTAGCACGGTTGATGATATCAGCCCAAGAGTTTAATACACGACCTTGAGAGTCAACAATTGATTGGTTGAAGTTGAAACCGTTTAAGTTGAATGCCATAGTTGAAATACCTAAAGCAGTGAACCAAATACCTACAACTGGCCAAGCAGCTAAGAAGAAGTGTAATGAACGTGAGTTGTTGAATGATGCATATTGGAAGATTAAACGACCAAAGTAACCGTGAGCAGCTACGATGTTGTAAGTTTCTTCTTCTTGTCCGAATTTGTAACCTTCGTTAGCAGATTCGTTTTCAGTAGTTTCACGAATTAAAGATGAAGTTACTAATGAACCGTGCATTGCTGAGAATAAAGATCCACCGAATACACCAGCTACACCTAACATGTGGAATGGGTGCATTAAGATGTTGTGTTCAGCTTGGAATACGATCATGAAGTTGAAAGTACCTGAGATACCTAAAGGCATACCGTCAGAGAATGAACCTTGACCAATTGGGTAAACGATGAATACAGCAGATGCTGCAGCTACAGGAGCTGAGTAAGCTACTGCGATCCATGGACGCATACCTAAACGGAAAGATAATTCCCACTCACGACCCATGTAACAACATACACCTAAGAAGAAGTGACAAACGATTAATTGGTACGGACCACCGTTGTATAACCACTCATCTACAGAAGCAGCTTCCCAGATTGGGTAGAAGTGTAAACCAATAGCGTTTGAAGTTGGAACTACAGCACCAGAAATGATGTTGTTTCCGTATAATAATGAACCAGAAACTGGCTCACGGATACCATCGATGTCTACAGGTGGTGCAGCAACAAATGCGATGATGTATACTGAAACAGCTGTTAATAATGTTGGGATCATGATAACACCAAACCAACCTACGTATAAACGGTTTTCAGTTGAAGTTACCCATTCACAGAAGCGAGCCCATAAAGATGAAGCTTCGCGGCGTTCTAAAATTGCAGTCATATTTATTTATATTTATTTTTAAAAGTTAAAAATTTTTCCCAAACAAATTATTTGTTTGTTATATATTATTATAAAATAATATATAAATTATGTCAATTTTAATTTTTAAAATATTGCGAACAGGGGGAATCGAACCCCCGACCTCGCCTTGGCAAGGCGATATTTTACCTCTAAACTATGTTCGCATATATAATTTTAATATATATATATATATTAAAATTATATAATAAAAATTTTTTTATATGTTGTCAATTATTAATAATTATAATTTATTTAATAATTTATTAATTAATAATTTATCATTAATACCGGGCCATGCAATGCCATCTAATCTTGTTGGTAAAGTTTCGCCTAATTCTAAATATTTTTTTGATTTTGAATCTAATTTTGATTTTGCCCAATACCAGTTATAATTTGGTAATCTATTTAATAAGTAGTCACTTGTTTTTGAACTTATAACTTTTTTTGTACTTGTTTTTAAATTACGAGACTCATTATTTTTATTTGTATCAAATTGTAATATTTGTTTAAAATTATCTAATTGTTCAGGTGAAAGTTCTAATGACGGTAATTTAAGAATTAAATTTGATTGATTTTTAATATTTTCAATTGCGGGTGACCATGATTGAAAAGTAAAATAAAAAGGTAAATTTTTAGATGCTATATTTTTGTTATCTTTAAAATAATCTTGCTCTGCTTTTGAATACTCTGATGAATCCTTTGAGTAATCAAAACAAAAGGAACTAAAATCACCTGAATTTAAATTTTCTGGTACAAAACTAGCTTTAATAAGAAATTTTCGTAATGAAGAATCCCACCCAATATATAGTGGAGTAGTATTATTTAATACCATATATTTTGCTGGATCTAAATTAGTTTTATTTAATTCTTCATGTAAAAAAATTTTATTTTCATTTGAAAAATTGTTGTATTTTGGTTGATCAAATTTTAAAACTTTTTTATAATTAAATTCTGAGTTTAAAGAATCATTTTTATTAATATCAAAATTTAAATTAACGGCATTAAAATGTCTTATTAAACTTAAAGAACCTTTAAATTGTTGATTATAAACTTTTTCAGCATATGATTCTTTATTATTAATAACTAATTTTTTATAATCTTGAATAGTATTTAAATAATTTTGTAAAATAAGTCGACGTTTAAATAAATCAATTTCATCATTGACTGTTAAATTATAAGAATTAGGTTGTCCCCATAAAAAAGGATGCATATCCAAATGCATTAAAGCTTTATATACAGGGTTACTATAATATTTTTCTCTAAATTCGCGATGAACTTGAACTTGTTTTATTTGATTTTTTGAATTAGCATCTTGATAGCCTAAATAAATATCGTTTCTAAATAATTGAGTAAAAATTTCTTCAATTGCGTTTTCTTTTTTCTGAAGTTTTGTACTATATAATTCTAAATTAGGTGTTTCATAATTAGGAACTTCAAATTTAATTTGTTTGAAATTATTTTGTTTAGTACTATTGATTTGTTTACGGGTACTACTTCTTTGATCTGTTCTTAAATTAAATCTATTTTTCCATAAACTTTCAGATTCTAAACTATATTGTTCATATTTTAAATAGTTTGTGGTATCTTTTTTTATTAAATCTGACTTATCAAAATTTAATGGGTTTGTAGCTATATTTATGACAGACATCTTATCTTTATTTGTTCTAAAAGAGCTATAAATAGGTTTAGGAAGAGTATTTTCTAAAAATTTATCTTCAGAAACAAAACCTAATGGACCATAAATTAAATAGTCAAAACCATAATAAGGAATATTATTAAAACATAAAATTGTTGTTATAAATAAACTAATATAATGAAAACGTTCGTTTACAATAATAAATGGAATTTTAGAACATATAGTATTAGAAATAAAATTATAACTATTTATTATTAATAAACCAAATAACGATGTAAAAACTACACTACCTATTAAAATACCAATTAAATAAGAAAAATTATTTAAAAAAAAATTTTCAATATTTTCATTAGTTTGTAATAAATTAGAATATCCATTAACGGTTAAATTACCAAAATAATTATAGATAGATGTTTGTTCAGTCCAAGATAAAATAAAATTTAATCCAAATAATTTGAATAGAATATCTTTTTGATAAAAGTTTATAATTTTCATATTCGGATTATGAATCATATTATAAAGTAAATTTACCAATAAAAAAAAACCTAACAAAAGATTAAAAGGTTCAAAAGTTAAAAAAGGTAAAATTAAAAATTCAAAACCAAATAAAATAGAACTAAAAAAAATAAATTGACCACATATTGTCCCTAAAGCAGCAAAAATACCAGCTGGTAATCCGTTAATAATTAGAGCTCTAATTGTTAATAATTGTGGTATTGAAAAAGGAAGAACTAAAAAAAAACTATTTAAAAATCCCGTAAAAAAATTTTTGGAGTTTAATGATGAATTTTCAAAAAATGAAAAAAAACTTTTATCAAGCTCAATTTCAAGCGCTGTTTCAAATAAATTCTTACCTTCTAAAATTGCTATATAATTATGTTTAAAATTTGCTGGTAACTCTACAAAATCAGTTAACCATTTAAAAGATAACAAATAAATAAAAAATATACTTAAAGAATTACCAATATATAAAAAAATCGATTTAAAAAAAATAAAGGCATTAAAATTTTCATTTAAAATAAATAAAATATCATTAATATGATCAACATAATCTTTTAATGCGTTAATAAAAAACATATTAAATTTCCTTCGAATAAATAGAGCTTGTAAAATTTAATTATAATAAATATAATTATAGTATAGTAAAATATAAAAATAGGGCTTGTAGCTCAGTGGACTAGAGCACACGGCTACGAACCGTGGTGTCGGGGGTTCAAATCCCTCCTAGCCCATAATTATTATGATAAAAAGCCATAACTATGTAAACCTTTACCCATTAAATTAACACCTAAATAACAAACCCAAATAATTACAAAACCAAAACTAGCTAATAAAGAAGATTTGAAACCGCTCCATCCTTTTGATAAACGAGTATGGAAATAAATTGCGAATATAAACCAAGTAATTAAAGCCCAAGTTTCTTTAGGATCCCAACTCCAATAAGAACCCCATGTTTGATTAGCCCAAACAGCCCCAGATAATAAACCCATTGTCAATAAAGGAAAACCTAGACCTAAAATTCTATAACTTAAATTATCTAAGGTTAACATTACAGAACCTAAATTATCTATTATAAAATCTTTTTTACTAGTTGTGTTTTCAAATTCTATATTTTTAGTTTTATTTATATCAAAAAAATAAGAATTAAAAGCTAAATTAACTTTTTTAACTTTTGATGAATCCTTTGAGTAATCAAAAGAAAAGGTTGAGTTAGAATTTTCATATAAAAAATTTTCAGAATCTAAATTATTTTTATCTAATAATAAAAGCTTTTTATTTTTATTATATAAAAAATTACTTACAAAAGTTAAAATTAAATAAGCTATTGAAAATAAGCAACCGCATAATAATGCAGCATAGCTTAATATCATAACTGTTACATGCATTAATAACCAATTAGATTTAAGCGCAGGGACTAAAGCATTTACTGTTTTTAATTCAACAGGCAAACTAAAATTAGCAAAAGTATTTAATAGTAAAATTAGTGGTGTTAAAATGGAGCCAAAAATAGAGTTTAAAAATGAATTATTTGAATACATTGTTTTATTTATTTTATTATTATTTTTTAAAAATAATGATACTATATTAGTATAAAAATTTTTAAAATAATTCTTTTTTTTTAATTCAACGGTTATATTAAAAATAATTAATATACTAGTTAAACTATAAGATAAAAATAAAAGTGATTCATATAAATTACTTAAAGGGAAATGGTTTGAATTTACCCAACGAATACAAAGAAATGAAAATTGTAATATATTACTAATTATAATAAATATATCAGGTAAGTTATTAAAACCTTTTAAAAAAAAAGATGATTTTAACCAATATAAAATCATTGCTACAAATAAAATGATAAAATTTATATTTATAAGACTGGTTTCTAAATTAATATTAAACATTTAATAAATTTTTAATTATATTATATTTCCTTTGCTTTAAATTTATACTCCCTTGCTTTATATTTATATTTATATTTATATTCCCCTACTTTTGATTACTCAGGATCATCAAAAGTTTATATTTATATTTCAAGGGTATTTAAAAATGTTTTTTTTTATGCAAAGGGGGGTCATGGTCATCAAAAGGGCAAAGGATTCAAAAGTGAAATTTTTATGTATTATATAAATTATAAATTAAATATTAATAATTTATATAATAAAAATTAACTACCTACTTTAAAAGCGTCTATAAAAAAACCTAGTAATAAACCCATTTTATAAAAATTCAAAAATTTTAAATTTTTAAATAATAAAAAAAATTTTTTATTTTTATATATTTTTAAAAAAAATTTGTTTAATTTATGATATTTAAATGATTTTATATATGTTATAAAATTTATAAATTCAATAAATAAAATTGTTGCTATAATAATTAAACCATCCCAATTTGTATAAACTCTAAAAAAGATTAAAAAAGTACCGAATAAATTACCACAAACAAAACCTAATAATAGTAAAAATATATAAATAACAAAATATTTTTCTATAAATTTAAATTTATTTAAAACATTAAAATAAAAAGAGTTTAATAATTTTAAAAATTTTGTATTATAAAACATTTTTAATTATCTAATAAAGTTATTTGTTTTCTCTATTTAATAAAGAAAACAAATAACTTCTTAATAATTTCTTAATAAGCTAATCCCATACTACGAGTTGTTTCTGGACCTAAATATACTCGTACACTTAGATAATCAGTAGGGCATGCACTTTCGCAACGCTTACAACCAACACAATCTTCAGTTCGAGGAGCAGAAGCAATTTGGGCTGCTTTACAACCATCCCAAGGTACCATTTCTAATACATCAGTAGGACATGCACGTACACATTGAGTGCAACCAATACATGTATCATAGATTTTTACAGAATGAGACATAATTAATAAAAATAAAGTAAATAAATAAAATTACGGATTAACAATTTTTTTATTTGTATAAAATATTTATTATATATTTAAATATATAATAAATATTTTATATTGCAAATAAAATAGTAAATTTTTTAAAAAAGTTTATTTTTATACTTATTTATTTATATTATAAAATATTTTATTAATTATTTATTTTTAATAAAATAAATAATTAATAAAACAAATAATTAATAAAACATTAACCTACGGAAATTACACGAGCTAAGAAGAATGACCAAGTTGTAGCAATCCCTCCTAATAAATAATGTGCAACACCAACAGCTCGACCTTGAGTAATACTTAAAGCACGAGGTTGAATAGCTGGAGCAACTTTTAATTTATTGTGAGCCCATAAAATTGATTCAATTAATTCTTGCCAATAGCCACGTCCACTGAATAAGAACATAAGACTAAATGCCCATACAAAGTGTGCACCTAAGAAAATTAAACCGTATGCAGATAATGCTGAACCATAAGATTGAATAACTTGTGCCGATTGTGCCCATAAGAAATCACGTAACCAACCATTAATAGTATTAGCACTTTGGGCAAAATTACCTCCCGTAATATGTGAAATTCCAGAAGCATTTACTGTACCCCAAACATCTGATTGCATTTTCCAACTAAAATGGAAAATTACAATTGATAATGAATTATACATCCAGAATAAACCTAAGAAAACATGATCCCATGCTGAAACTTGACATGTTCCACCACGACCTGGCCCGTCACAAGGGAAACGGAAACCTAAATTAGATTTATCAGGAATTAGGCGAGAACTACGTGCAAATAATACACCTTTTAATAGAATTAGTACTGTTACGTGAATTGTAAACGCATGTATGTGATGAACCAAGAAATCTGATGTTCCTAATGAAATAGGCATCATTGCAACTTTACCACCAACAGCTACAACATCTCCACCCCAAGATGGACTTGTACCTGCTAAAGCATTAGGAGCAGTACTATTTGGTGCTAAGAAATGCGTTTTTTGGATCCATTGAGCAAAAACTGGTTGTAATTGAATTGCTGTATCTGAGAACATATCTGCAGGACGGCCTAATGCACTTAATGTATCGTTGTGTATATAAAGCCCAAAACTATGGAACCCTAAAAAAATACAAACCCAATTTAAATGAGAAATAATAGCATCTCGATGACGAATCATACGATCTAATAAATTATTATAGTTATTTGTTGGATTATAATCACGAACCATGAAAATAGCAGCATGTGCTCCAGCCCCAACTATACAAAAACCTCCAATCCAATTATGATGTGTAAATAAAGATAATTGTGTAGCATAATCAGTTGCCAAATAAGGGTAAGGCGGCATAGCATACATGTGATGAGCCACAATAATAGATAATGATCCAAATAAAGCTAAGTTAATTGCTAATTGAGCGTGCCATGAAGTTGTTAAAATTTCATATAAACCACTATGCCCTTCACCAGTAAATGGACCTTTATGTGCTTCTAAAATTTCTTTCATACTATGTCCAATACCCCAATTAGTACGGTACATATGACCTGCTACAATAAATAAGACAGCAATTGCTAAATGATGGTGTGCTGTATCAGTTAACCATAAACCACCTGTTACTGGGTTTAAACCGCCTTGGAATGTTAAAAAATCACTATATTCAGACCAATTTAAAGTAAAGAATGGTGTTAAACCTTGTTTAAAACTAGGGTATAACTGAGCCATTAAACTTGGATTTAATAATAATTCATGTGGTAGTGGGATTTCTTGTGGATCAACACCTGCATCTAATAATTTATTAACTGGTAATGAAACATGAATCTGATGTCCTGCCCAAGCTAAACTACCTAAACCAAGTAAACCAGCTAAATGGTGATTT